AACGCCTCTATCGAGTTATTGATTTTCGACGAAATAAAGAAAATATATTTGGAACAATAAAAACAATAGAATATGACCCTAATCGTAATGCATATATTTGTTTAATTAGTTACGAAGATGGTGAAAAACGATATATTTTATATCCTCGAGGCACAGAAGTAGGAAATCAAATTGTCTCGGGACAAAAATCGCCTATTTCAATTGGAAACACCCTACCTTTGAGTGCGGTTTGACTTATTTGTTTATGTATACGGTACTTACCGATTAAATAAACTGTTTAAAAAAATTTCTCACTAACTTCAAATCGAAATTAAATTTTATTAATTTCAAATTGAACAAAATCTTTAGCAGGAAACTAAAAAAGATAAAAAAGCAAGTGGAAAAAAAGTTATTTTATTTTTAATATAAAATGACCAACTTCGAAAATATTATAATATGGAAAAATTACTCAAGATATCAATAACTAAATATAGGTAAAGATTTCATTAAAATAAGTCTTTCTGAAATCAAGAATCAAGTTATTAATTATTAAAATTTGGAGGTCAAAGACAGATTTCAATAATAAAAAAAAATAACTTGCACTTTAAGTAAACAATTTATAATACTTCCTACGTTATAAAATATTAAATATAAATAAATAAAGTCATCCTTTCTGAAGCTAAATAACAAACACTAAAGCCAGATGATGGAAAAAACCAAGGACGTCAAAATGTGCAAAAATATGTATATATATATATTTTTTTCTAGACATCCAGAAAGCTGTATGCTTTGAAAAAAGCTTGTACAGTTTGAGAAGAGATCCAAAATTTTCAAAAATACTAAGGTCTACTTCAACCAATATACCACTAGGTACAGCTATTCATAATATAGAGATAACCCCCGGAAAAGGAGGACAATTTGTTCGAGCGGCTGGTACAGTCGCAAAAATTGTTGCAAAAGAAGGCAAATTAGTAACATTAAAATTACCTTCAGGAGAAATTCGTTTGATTCCTCAAAAATGTTTAGCAACAATAGGACAAATAGGAAATGTTGATGCAAATAATTTGAGAATAGGTAAGGCAGGATCAAACAGATGGATAGGTAAACGTTCAAAAGTTAGAGGAGTAGTCATGAATCCTGTAGATCATCCTCACGGAGGCGGGGAAGGAAAAGCTCCAGTTGGAAGGAAAAAACCACTAACCCCTTGGGGTCATCCAGCACTTGGGGGTAGAAGTCGAAAAAATCATAAATATAGTAATACTTACATTCTTCGCCGAAGAATAAAGTAAATAATAAAAAATAAAGGGTGAATGGCAATGACACGTTCGATAGAAAAAGGTCCTTTTGTAGCTGATCATTTGTTAAAAAAAATTAATAATTTAAACCTGAAAAGGGAAAAAAAAATAATAATAACCTGGTCTCGTGCGTCTACAATCGTACCCACAATGATTGGTCATACAATTGCTATACATAATGGGCAAGAGCATTTACCAATCTATATAACAGATCGTATGATTGGTCATAAATTAGGAGAATTTGCTCCTACACGAACTTTTAAAGGGCATGCAAAAAATGATAGAAAATCTCGACGTTAATTAATTGGAGGATTTTTTTAATGAAAACTATAAACTCTAATATAAAAATTAAAGCTTTCGCAAAACATATACGTATGTCTTCTAATAAAGTCCGAAGAATAATTAATCAAATTCGTGGTTGTTCTTATGAACAAGCACTAATGATATTAGAGTTTATGCCTTATCGGGCTTGTATCCCAATATCACAATTACTTTCTTCCGCAGCAGCAAATGCAAAACATAATTTTGGATTCAATAAAATCAATTTATTTATAAGTGAAATTCAAGTAAATAATGGGAGTTCCTTAAAAAGATTACAACCAAGAGCTCAAGGACGTGGTTATCCTATACGTAAACCTACCTGTCATATAACTATTATAATGGAATTGAAGCCCTCTAAATAAAAAAATTGTATTAATGTAGATTTGAAATAAAAAATATATGGGACAAAAAATAAACCCACTTGGTTTTAGACTTGGTCTAACACAACGTCATCGCTCATATTGGTTTGCTAAACCAAAAAACTATTCAAAAATTTTAGAAAGCGATAGACAAATACGAAATTGTATTGAAATTTATATACGAGAAAACATAAGAAATTCTTCTAATTATGGTGGAATTGCACGTGTGGAAATTCAAAGAAAAACAGATTTAATTCAAGTTGAGCTTTATACGGGATTTCCAGCATTATTAATAGAAAATCGTGGAGAAGGAATTGAAAAATTAAAAAGTAAAGTTCAAAACATATTAAGTCCTACAGATAAAAGACTTAGATTAACGTTAATTGAAATAACGAAACCTTATGAAGAACCAAACATTCTTGCAGAATATATTGCTTTACAGTTAGAAAGTAGAGTAGCTTTTAGACGAACAATGCGAAAAGCTGTTGAATTAGCAAAAAGAGGAAATATTGGGGGTATTAAAATACAAATAGCAGGTCGTCTAAACGGAGCTGAAATAGCTAGGGTTGAATGGGCACGTGAAGGACGAGTCCCGTTACAGACAGTTAGAGCGCAAATTAATTATTGTTATTATGCAGCACAAACAATATATGGAGTATTGGGAATAAAAGTTTGGATATTTCACGATGAAGAATAATTGACTTTATTTTATTATAAATTTACTACAAAAAACTTGCTATGCTTAGTGTGTGACTCGTTTATATCAAATCAACATAATTTAAGTTAATTTGATAGGAATCTAGCTTATAATAGAAAAAAATTCATGACTATAAAAAATTGGAAAGAAACCAAAACTTAATTTATATCGTATAAACTATTTCCACAATAATAAAACAATATTGTTTTGTGAAACGAAATAAAATATAAAGCTAATCGTATGGTTTATAGAGAAATATGAAAACATTAAAATATTAAAGCAATAGTTAAAAAGCAAAAAATAAAAAGAGCTTAGAGTCAATAAAACTAAGTAAGTTGAAAAAAAAATAAAGCTTAATTGCAGAAACTGAACCTAACCGACGAGTAAACTTAAGTCATGAAAACGAGGAAAATTTACAATTTATTTATCAATAAAGGATGGCAAAAGAAACCAAAATTATGGTACAAGAGTTAATATTTGCCTATAATTTTTACTTCATTTTATTTATTTTCAGTTCTTAAAAAAAGAAAATGAAGTAAAATCATAAGGAGCCGGATGAAAATAATATTTCATGTCCGATTTTGAAGTAGCGGAATCGACTATAACCCTAAAAGAACAAAATTTCGTAAACAACATCGGGGAAATTTAAAAGGAATAGCCAATCGAGGTAATTCAATTTGTTTTGGAAAATTTGCTCTTCAAGCACTTGAACCTACATGGATTACATCTCGTCAAATAGAAGCTGGGCGAAGAGCTATAACTCGTTATGCCAGACGTGGTGGCAAGCTTTGGATTCGAATATTTCCAGATAAACCAATTACTATACGACCAGCAGAAACACGTATGGGTTCAGGTAAAGGATCACCCGAATTTTGGGTAGCTGTTGTTAAACCTGGAAAAATAATTTATGAAATAAATGGAGTCTCTGAAAATATTGCTAAAGCAGCTATGAGAATTGCTTCATATAAAATGCCTATACGTACTCATTTCATCAAGATTAATGACAAAGAAAAAAAATACAAAAAATAGTTTTTTTCTTTATTAATCATTATCCTATTACCAAAATGAAAATTAGTTAATAATTATGAAACAGAGGTTTATAAAGAAAAAAAAATGATTCAAGCTCAAACTTTTTTAAACGTTGCAGATAATAGCGGAGCCCGAAAATTAATGTGCATTCGAATTATAGGAACAAGTAATCGCAAATATGCTAATATTGGTGACAGTATCATAGCTGTAGTTAAAGAAGCAGTTCCGAACATGCCAATAAAGAAATCAGAAATAGTTAGAGCAGTTGTTGTACGTACACGAAAAGAATTTAAACGTAATAATGGTTCGATTATTAAATTTGATGATAATGCCGCAGTTGTTATTAATCAAGAAGGTAACCCAAAAGGAACTCGTGTTTTTGGCCCAATTGCTCGAGAGTTACGGGAGGCTAGTTTTACAAAAATAGTTTCTTTAGCCCCGGAGGTTTTATAAATAATTTTTTATTTCGTCATTTATATAATTTTTTTTTAATCTAAAAGTTACTACAAAATAAAAAAATCATGCTTAGAATTTTTTTATTTATTTTTATATTTGACTTAATTAATTTAAGGAGACTTATGGGGAACGACACTATTGCAAATATGATTACTTCAATAAGAAATGCAAATTTAGGTAAAATAAAAACTGTTCAAATACCTGCTACTAATGCAACCAAAGATATTGCAAAAATTCTTTTACGAGAAGGTTTTATTGAAAATTTTATATATAATCAACAAAACGAAAATATTTTAATGTTAAATTTAAAATACCAAGGTAAAAAAAAAAAATCATATATAACAACGTTAAGACGTATTAGTAAACCAGGTTTACGTATATATTCTAATCATAAAGAAATTCCAAAAGTTTTAGGTGGAATGGGAATTGTAATACTTTCAACCTCTGTAGGAATTATGACAGATCGAGAAGCTAGAGAAAAAAAAATTGGAGGAGAACTTTTATGCTATATATGGTAATAAAAAATGGAATATTTTTTAAGAATATTGGTTATTGTTTCTATAAATATCAGTTAATTTAGAAAAAGATTCTATTATTAATGAATAAACAAAATTTAATTGATATGGAGGGGATAGTTACGGAATCACTTCCGAATGCAATGTTTCGTGTTTCTTTAGACAATGGATGTCAAGTACTAACTCATATTTCGGGAAGAATAAGAAGAAATTATATACGAATACTACCAGGAGATCGGGTAAAAGTTGAATTAAGTCCATATGATTTAACTAAAGGTCGTATAACATATAGACTTCGTACAAAATCATAAAATAATTAAAAAATTATATTATATTAAAGAGGAGGTAATAAATGTGAAGATACGTGCCTCTGTTCGCAAAATCTGTGAAAACTGTAGGTTAATTCGACGTCGAAGACAAATAATGGTCGTTTGTTCCAATCCAAAACATAAACAACGGCAAGGTTAGAAAAATACTTCATTTAATTAGAAGCTACATTATTTATATACTAAATTATGGCAAAATCTGTGAAAAAAATTAATTTACGTAGAAGTAAACGTAGATTACCTAAAGGTGTTATCCACATTCAAGCAAGCTTTAATAATACAATTGTAACTGTTACAGATATACGTGGGCAAGTTGTTTCTTGGTCTTCTGCTGGAGCATGTGGATTTAAAGGTGCAAGAAAAAGCACACCATTTGCTGCGCAAACTGCAGCTGACAATGCAACACGAGTATTAATTGATCAAGGTCTTAAACAAGCAGAAGTTATGATTAGTGGACCAGGTCCAGGAAGAGATACAGCATTAAGAGCAATCCGTCGAAGTGGTATTACACTTAGTTTTGTGCGTGACGTAACACCTATGCCACATAATGGATGTAGACCTCCAAGAAAGAGACGTGTGTAAAAATTAGTAAATAATTGAATTAATATGATTAAGGATGAAATTGAAATACCTAATCAAAAAATAGTGCAGTGGCGATGCATTGAATCAAAAATGGAAAGCAAACGTCTTCTTTATGGACGATTTGCTATTTCACCTTTTAGAAAAGGTCAAGCTAATACTGTTGGAACAGCTATGCGTAGAGCATTGCTTAATGAAATCAAAGGAGCATCTATAACAGCTGCTCAAATAAAGAAAGTAAAACACGAATATTGTACAATAGCAGGAATTCAAGAATCCATACATGATATTTTAATTAATTTAAAAGAAATTGTTTTAAAAAGTGATTCTTTTGAGCCTCAAAAAGCGTACATTTCTACTCAGGGGCCAAAAAAAATAACTGCTCGTGATATTCAAGTTCCTCCATCAGTTCGAATTATTGATACTACACAATACATTGCAACTTTAACTGGTACTATATCTTTAGATATTGTTTTAAATATCGAAAAAGACTGTGGATATCGAATAGAAAATTTACAAAAATATCAAGATGGTGTTTTTCCAATTGATGCAGTATTTATGCCAATAAGAAACGTTAATTACAGTGTTCATTCTTTTGAAAGTAAAGAAAAAATTAAAGAAATTCTTTTTCTTGAAATCTGGACTGATGGAAGTCTTACTCCAAAAGAAGCACTCTATGAAGCTTCTCGAAATTTAATTGATTTATTTATTCCTTTAATAAATTCAGAACGAAAAGAAATTCTTTCTGACGAAATAAATAAGAAAGATGAATCAATTCTATGCTCTTTTCCTACCGGATTACGATCAATTGATATGGAAAAAATGACAAAAGATATGGCATTTAAACATATATTTATTGATCAACTAGAACTACCAGCTCGAGCTTATAATTGCCTTAAAAGGGTTAATATACATACAATTGCTGACTTATTAAAGTATAGTAAAGATGATTTGATAAAAATAAAAAATTTTGGTAAAAAATCAGTTGAACAAGTTTTAGAAGCCTTAAAAAAACGGTTCTCACTTGATTTATTAAAAAAATAATAAATCAAGTGAGATCTTACTAGTAATAGAAAAAATAGTTGAATTCAAATAACTATTCAAATTTTATATTTTAAAAATACTAACTAAAATAAACCTAATGTTAAAGATTTTTCAATTGGTAAAGCAGCGCCAATTCCTAACCAAAGAGCTGTGGCAGTACCAACTAAAAATACTGTTGTAGCTACCGGACGACGAAATGGATTTTGAAATTTATTAACATTTTCTAGAAAAGGTACTATTAACAATCCAGCAGGTACTGCAGCCATCAAAAGTACACCAAGTAACTTATTTGGGACAGTACGAAGTATTTGAAAGACTGGAAAAAAATACCACTCTGGTAGGATTTCTAAAGGTGTTGCAAACGGATTTGCAGGCTCACCAATCATTGAAGGCTCTAAAACAGCTAAACCTACAGTACATGCAATCGTACCCAAAATAACTACTGGAAAAATATATAAAAGATCATTTGGCCAAGCAGGCTCTCCATAGTAATTGTGCCCCATACCTTTAGCTAACTTAGCACGTAATATAGGGTCACTTAAATCGGGTTTTTTTGTTATTGGGATAAATTATAATAATTTCCCAAAAAACTGGACGTGATAATTTGCTATCATCCAGCTCAAATAATAATAATAAAAATTATATAAAATTTTTGTTTAATACCCAAAATCCGAATAAATCTATTATCTTACGGATAGTCTTTTCCTTCGTATCTTCTTATATACAAAAATTTGACTTATTAATTAACCCACTTTTAATAATATTTTATTAGATTTTTTGAATTATTCCGATATTTCTAAAAAAAACGCAATAGGAATGAATGCGTTTTTCTATTATATTAAGTATATTTTATATCTATTTTAATGAAAAATTAAAAAAATAGATATAAAATATATTTGAATTTAACGAAATCATTGTGTTATAAATTCAATCATAAAATTAGAAAAAGTTACCCAAGTTTTTATTTTTTTGTTAATAAAAAATAATTGGGAAGTAAAAAAACACATAGTTATTTTTATGTAACAGATTATATTAAAATTCTGTATAGCAAAGTTAATTATTGATTAAAGTCACACACTCCCATAATCCTTTTTCCTTTTTCTTTATTTACTATTTTTTACTATATAAAAAATAAACTCTATGAACGTATACAAGTATGAATAAAATATAATTTACATTTATGTATTTATATAATTATAAAGGACCTGAAATACCTTGCTTACGGATCATTAAAAAATGCATCAACATAAATATTGCTGTAAGAAGCGGCAATACAAAAGTATGTAAACTATAAAAACGAGTTAATGTAGATTGTCCTACACTTACACTGCCTCGTAATAATTCAACTAACGGAGAACCAATTACTGGAATAGCTTCTGGCACACCAGTTACAATTTTAACTGCCCAATATCCAATTTGATCCCAAGGTAATGAATAACCTGTTACCCCAAACGAGACAGTTAATACTGCTAATATAACACCAGTAACCCAAGTAAGTTCACGTGGTTTTTTAAAACCACCTGTAAGGTAAACACGAAAAATATGCAAAATCATCATTAAAACCATCATACTTGCTGACCATCGATGAACTGACCTAATAAGCCATCCAAAATTAACTTCAGTCATAATATACTGAACGGAGGAAAAAGCTTCAACGACAGTAGGTCTATAATAAAAAGTCATTGCAAAACCTGTAGCTACTTGGACTAAAAAACAGGTTAATGTAATTCCACCTAAGCAATAAAATATATTAACATGTGGAGGTACATACTTGCTGGTAAAATCATCTGCGATCGCTTGTATTTCTAAACGCTCTTCAAACCAATCATATACTTTATTAGGATAGGTTCTCCCCCCTAAAAAACCGTAAATGATGATTTATAATCAAACGGCTTAAGCAGATAAGCTTCTTAACATTTAATTTATTTCAAATGCTTATAAAATATTATCGGCCATGATCTCAATTTAATACTTTTTTTGAAGTTTTCAAAAAACTTGAGAAATCTTTTTATTTGTTATTAAATTAATAACAAAATTATCTTATTCAAATCGTATTAATTTCTTAAAACTTTAGATTCTTAAGTATGCTCCGATAATTAGAAAAAAATATCCAATGGATTGGAATTTTTTTATTATCTATTTAAAAATATTAAAAAATTTCAAATTGAATATCAAAAACTACAAAAGGAATACAAAAATGATCTAAAAAATGTAGTTTTTGATATACAATTTGTATTCAATTCAAAAAAATATTCAACTATCGATTACGAAGTCAATAAATTAGTTTAAATAATTTAATCATAGTTTTAATTTTTTATTTTTGTGCTTCAAAAACTTATTTTTTTAAAGAATTTGACAAAATCAAAATTTCATTAAATATGAAAAAGGAATAAATTCCGTATTAATATTAAAAACGATTGATAAACAAGTCGCACACCCATAATCGAAGATCCTTCCAATTTTAAAATTACACAATTGAACTACCGTAAAAAAATATATAAAAGGTTTTTTTAATTACCAACTAACAGGAACTCCGTCTAATAAAACAGAAGAATTATAAAGTTCTAAAATAATAACTAAAAAAACTGCAAAAAGAGCCATTGCAACACCCATTAAAGGTGTTGTTCCCCATCCTGGAGCTACTTTTCCATATTCCGAATTTAGTGGTTTTAATATATCACCAATACCACTTTTTTTCCCCCCTGTTTTTGGAGCATCATCAATTATTTGTGTAGCCATAAATTTATCGAATTTAGTTGAGATTTATTAACTTTGTGTACTATTATATTAAGAATCTACATTAAAAATATAGCTTTTTGGAAATACTTAAATGGAAACTGCAACTTTTGTCGCTATCTTCATATCCTGTTTACTTCTGAGCTTTACAGGGTACGCTCTTTATACTGCTTTTGGAAAACCTTCTGATGGACTTAGAGATCCTTTTGAAGAACATGAGGACTAAATAAAGACTAATGACTTTCATAATAGAAAGTCATTGGTCGTAAAAAAGTAGAAAATTTAATACAAAAAATTATTTTTTCCCTTTTCTTGGAACTTTGGGTGGTTCCCTAAAAAAAATAGAAAAAAAGATAATTCCTAAAGTACCTACCAACAAAAATGTATAAACCAATGCTTCCATATGTTTGTATATTGAGTAAAAAATTAACGAAGAATTCAGTAATTAAATGCTTATTTTTAAGTAAAAAAAAAATAATATATTTTTAAAATCTAATTCAATTATTGAAAAAACAGAAACATAATTTGATTCTTTACCTTTTGGTAGTTAAGTCTCCCAATTTTTGAAAAGCTCCAAATTCAAGTTGAGCATCCAAATCTGGATCGATACCCGCAAAAACATCTCTAAATAATGTTCGAGCACCATGCCATATATGACCAAAAAAGAAAAGAAGAGCAAACGTAGCGTGTCCAAAAGTAAACCAACCTCGAGGACTACTACGGAAAACACCATCAGATTTTAAAGTCGCACGGTCAAATTCAAAAATTTCACCTAGCTGAGCCCGCCTTGCATATTTTTTTACAGTAGAAGGATCATCAAAACTGACCCCATCAAGTTCACCACCATAAAACTCAACAGTAACACCTACTTGTTCAACACTATATTTTGATTCTGCTCTTCTAAAAGGGACATCAGCTCGAACAATTCCTTTTTCATCTAATAAAACAACTGGAAAAGTTTCAAAAAAAGTAGGCATTCGACGAACAAAAAGTTCGTTTCCCTCTTTATCTTTAAAAATAGCATGACCTAACCAACCAACTGCTATCCCATCTCCATTATCCATCGCACCTGCTCGAAATAAACCACCTTTTGCTGGATTATTCCCAATATAATCATAAAAAGCTAATTTTTCTGGAATTTTAGACCAAACTTCTGATAAAGTTAAGTTTTCCGCTTTTGCTGAACGAACACGTCGGTCAATTTCTTGTTGAAAATATCCTAAATCCCATTGGTAACGAGTAGGGCCAAACAATTCTATTGGAGTAGCTGCAGAGCCATACCACATTGTTCCAGCAACAACAAACGCAGCAAAAAAAACTGCAGCAATACTACTTGATAAAACTGTTTCAACATTCCCCATACGTAAACCTTTATATAATCTTTGAGGAGGTCGAACACTAAGATGAAATAAACCTGCCAAAATACCTAAAATACCTGCAGCAATGTGATGAGAAGCTATTCCTCCTGGAACAAAAGGATCAAAACCTTCTGCACCCCAAGCAGGTGCAACTGGTTGTATTTTACCAGTTAATCCATAAGGATCTGATACCCATATACCTGGGCCAAATAAACCTGTAACATGAAAAGCTCCAAATGCAAAACAAAGTACTCCAGAAAGAAATAAATGAATTCCAAAAATTTTTGGTAAATCTAATGAAGGTTTACCTGTACGTTCATCACGAAATAATTCTAAATCCCAAAAAACCCAATGCCAGATAGCTGCCAAAAATAATAAACCTGATAATACGATATGAACTGCAGCAACACCTTCATAACTCCATAAACCAGCATTCGTTACATTTTCTCCTGTAATACTCCAACCTCCCCATGATTTTGTTATTCCTAAACGAGTCATGAAAGGTATTACAAACATACCTTGTCTCCACATTGGGTCAAGAACAGGATCTGAAGGATCAAAAACAGCTAATTCATATAAAGCCATGGAACCTGCCCAACCAGAAACTAATGCAGTATGCATCAAATGTACAGCAATTAAGCGACCTGGATCGTTCAAAACAACAGTATGAACACGGTACCAAGGTAAACCCATAAACTACCCCCTTTTTCAGAGAAAATTAAAAAACTGTGTAATTTTTTTTGTATTAAGACAATATTAGCTATTTATTAATCCCCTTCATAATCATCCCAGGGATCAAATTTATCAGAACATGGTTCTTTACCAATAAGCATAAGCAAAAACATTTTAGCATTTATGTCGTCAGGTTCGCAGTAAAGACATTGGTCCCACTTACATTGTTTTTATATACTTTCTATTAATATTAGATATAATTGAAATATGATATAATATATTTTCTTGATTACGTTTTAAAATCATTAGAGTTGTATTTCAATTATGGAGGTAAAAATATGCCTATTGGTGTTCCTAAAGTTCCTTTTCGTCTCCCAGGAGAAGAAGATGCTGTATGGATTGACGTATAGTGCGATTTATTACACATTTTAGTTATATGGAGTTTATCCATTATTTCTATCCGACTGATAACGAATTATTAATCTCTCACTTTCAATAGATTGTTATCTATTGAAACAAAGCGTGAGTTATAATCTTGAATTGAATAAATCTATGGTTAATTTCAATAAATAAAGTATCTGAACTTTTTTGTTTAAATTATTTTACTAATAAAAAATTATAAAATTAATGTTAAAAATATTAAATTATTTGTTTATACGTATGAATAAAAAATCGGATAATTTTACTATGAAGTAGAACATAAACCTAAAGACTTTAATTTAAAGCTATTATGTAAATAAAAAATCTGTTGTAAAAACAAATAAAAATACAACAATATAGAATTCAATAAATAAAAAAGTAGAAAATTGAACAATCAAGAACGTTAAAATATATTTTAAATTTAACAATTGTTTAAGCTGTATGCATTCAAAAAACGCTTGTACAGTTTTATAAGAAAAAAGTACCAAATTTATCTTAATCAATCGACTTTATCGAGAAAGGCTGTTATTTTTAGGTCAACAAGTTGATGACGAAATAGCGAATCAACTTATTGGGATTATGATGTACCTAAATGGAGAAGATGAAAGTAAAGATATGTATTTATATGTAAATTCCCCTGGTGGTGCAGTTCTTGCTGGAATTTCTGTTTATGATGCAATGCAATTTGTAGTACCAGATGTACATACAATTTGTATGGGATTAGCAGCTTCGATGGGATCTTTTATTTTAACTGGAGGGGAAATAACCAAACGTATAGCACTACCTCATGCTTTAGTGTCAATGAGTTTTTTTTCATAATTATGTCTAACTCAAAAAGGTTAGAAACAAGACTTAATTATATTTTATACACAAATGAGAAAAATTCAGTATAAATTTTTTATTTATAAATTTATTTTAGCGTCATAAGTTTATAAAAAAGTTATATTTAGAAAAATTCAATTGAAAAAAAAACTTTGGAATTGCCATCTAAAAAGTCAAATATCAAAGCTTTTTATATTGCAATGGAACAATCATAATATAATATATTTTATAGTAAAAAAGATGGTTTTTTGAAATTATAAACACAAAAATATTTACAAACAGAAAATTATTTTCTAATGTTAGTAAATATCTTATTTAATTCAAATTAAAGAGCTGTATGCACAACAATGCACGTACAGTTCATTTTTTTTTAATTCTTTAATAAAAATTAAAAAAATTTAGTTGATATATTGATACCATATTCAGGGTAATGATTCATCAACCAGCTAGTTCTTATTATGATGGACAAGCTGGAGAATGTATTATGGAAGCCGAAGAAGTTTTAAAACTTCGCGATTGTATTACGAAAGTGTATGTACAAAGAACAGGAAAACCTTTATGGGTTATTTCAGAAGACATGGAAAGAGATGTTTTTATGTCAGCAAAAGAAGCAAAAATTTATGGGATTGTAGACTTAGTTGCAATAGAAAATAACTCATCAAATACGACCAGTAATTGAAATAAAAATCTAGAAAGAAATTTCTTTTTTTTAAGGTTAGGTTTACTCCAAACCGTATAATTTTGCAAATAGTTTAGAATGCCTACTATTCAACAACTTATTAGAAATAAAAGAAAAATAATCAGAAATAGAACGAAATCTCCTGCCCTTAAAAGATGTCCTCAACGTCGAGGAGTGTGTACTAGAGTGTATGTGCGACTTGTTTGAATCAATAATTTTCTTACTATCTGAAATAACAAGAATGCAGATGAAATTTCTTATACTATAGAAAGTGAGGATCCTTCATTTACAATTAAGTAAATGAAATTTATAGTTTTTTTTGGTGCGACTCCAAACACCTTTATTTTGGATGGAAAGCTATTCTTCAATGGTAGAGATTGATCATCAATCCATTAAGCGAGGAAACGAACTTAGTTGTAAAATTTTTTTTATTATTGACAAACTATTAATTACTGCAAAAACGAAATGCAATGGTCAGCTAACCAGCAAACTTTTCAATAATATGCCGGTGATGAATAAAAAAAATCTCATTAAATTTACAAAACTAATAAAGCTCATAATTAGAAATTGTACAAATAACTAAACAATAATAAGCTTTGGCATTTTAAAAGGACCTAATCGTTGAAGAGTAAACTATAGAAACAAAGGAATGCATGATTTTTTGTCAAAGTAAGGTCCTATCCCTTTTCTGTTGACAAGTTATCAAATTTAAAAATCATGTTTAGGAAAGTTATAGCAGCAAAAACTTAGGAAATTTTTACTTTATACATTAGAAATTAAGAATAAAAGGTATAATAAGGTTTATTACAATTATTTTTTAAAGTATATTAAATATCTTTAATAGTAATTACACTAAGTTAAGGATAATTTAAATTATAAATATAACAAGAAAAAGTATGAATTATTTTTTATCTTTTGTATAGAATTTTTTAGGAGTAAACCTTAATGACTAGAGTTAAACGTGGTTTTATAGCACGGAAACGTCGTAAGAAACTTCTTACATTGACATCTGGATTTCGTGGAGCTCATTCAAAATTATTTCGAACTGCAAACCAACAAGGAATAAAGGCCTTAGCATATTCTCATCGCGACACTGGAAAAAGAAAAAGAGATCTTCGTCGTTTGTGGATTATTCGACTTAATGCAGCAGCACGCGATAATGGTATTTCTTATAATCAGTTAATTCAATATTTGTATCAGAATAATATTTTCCTAAATCGAAAAATGCTTGCTCAAATTGCTATATTAGATAAATTAGCCCTTTCTGCAATAATAAAAGGAATAGAATAAAACAAAAGAACCTCTCTGGTAAGTTTTAAAATTAAACACCCGAGAGGTTCAATGATATAAAATTTGTGGAAAAGAAATACTAAATCAATTTTCGTTATTCAAAAAGGGTAATAAGGCTAAAACACGAGCTCTTTTAATTGCTAAAGTCAATAAACGCTGTTGTTTTGAGGTTAATCTATTTGTTCGTCTAGATAAAATTTTTCCTTGTTCACTAATAAATCGTCGAAGCAGACTTATATTTTTGTAATCAATAAATTCTCCAGATCTTATTGATGGAAGACGTTTACGAGAAGATTTTTTAGATTTGACCATAACTTAAATTCTATAAGCTTTTTCATTTTTTTATTTCTTTGTGAATAGTATGTTCACCACAATAACTACAAAATTTTTTTAATTCTAGTCGCATTGGTGTATTTCGACGATTTTTTTGAGTGCTATATCGAGATATACCTTGACTTTTTTTTTCAGAATTTTTTTCACATTCAATACATTCTAAACTAATAATTACTCTGATTTCTTTACTTTTAGCCATTTTCTTCTATTTGAAACTTTAATTTCTAAAAAATTTAAAAAAAGGGAAGAACTAAAGCATCTGGAAAGAAACGATTTATTTCGATTAATAAACCAGCTAAAAATCCGAACCATAATGTTGCTAAAACTGGTGCTGTAGATAAATAAGTTTTTGCATCTTGCATCGTAAAATTTCCTTTTTGTTTTTTCAGAAGAAATTATTTTATATACCAATTTATGCATCACATGTATATAATAGCTACTAAATTATGCTATCTAGGAAAAAATTTTCGTATCTAATAGCTAAGTTGAAAATTAAAAATAAGATAATTTAATAGAAAAACTAATAGACGAGTACAATAATTTTAGAAGATTAGAAGTTAAGGGATGTAGCGCAGTCTGGTAGCGCATTTGTTTTGGGTACAAAATGTCGCAGGTTCGAATCCTGTCATCCCTATCTTCATACAAATAAGCAATATTTTTCTAAAATTGAGAAGTTTTAAGCGCTCTTAGTTCAGTTCGGTAGAACGCAGGTCTCCAAAACCTGATGTCGTAGGTTCAAATCCTACAGAGCGTGATTCATATAGAATTTTCAAATTCTATTTTCTATGGAAATCTCTTAACTGGAAAAAAATACATCCTAAAAAATTTAAAGATCTAACTGGTCACCACGTCGATATTGTAAATATGCAGTTACGAATAATCCAAGTAAAGTTATTGGAATTAAACCAAGAACAATCCCAGATAACAAAGCTTCAACCATTTTTTCCTCCATCAACAAAAATAATATCCAAATTAATGAAATTGTTTCAATTTACTATTAATCAATCTAAAAATGAGTTTTGAGGCATACAGTGAAATCTTTTATCTTTTAGTTTTATTTTTTAAATAAGTTCTATTTTGCTTAAACCAATAAATAAAACTAATGTTACAATTAACGCTCCAATAAGGAACAAAAAATAACTAACTATAATAAGCATGAAAAAAAACCTAATGATGATATTGCTTGTGGTGTATCCAATGAATTATATAGAATTTTTATTGGAAAAAAAAAGCAAAACTTTTTGATTTCTAAAAAAATAGGTATATAGAAACTTTCTACCCGTAATATAAATTCTTTAAGAGTAAACTTTAGAAAAAAATTGTATGATAATAAATTACATATTAAAAAACAAAGATAAAAAATCAATTTGAAATTTCAATTAATTTATTTGTTTGTTTATATTTTTTTTTTAAATAAAAAAACTTCATTAATTAGTTTTTAACTAAAATTATTCAAATGAATTTTTTAGTTAAAAACTATTCTAAAATCTAAAGACTTTAGAAAAGATTTCAAATTTTTTTTAACTTTTCTTGCTACGTTAAGATAACGTTCGCTATACTTAAATTAGTATGCTTAATAAAAATACCTTTGGTATGGAATTGATAACATAATGATATTAAGGGAAGAAATTATTAGAACTTTTTATTTTAAACACTCTAAATTATTTTTTTACAAGATCCCTTTTATCTTTACAAATAAATATAAATGGAGCTAACCATGTCTGGAAATACAGGAGAGCGCCCTTTTGCTGATATAATTACCAGTATTCGATATTGGGTAATCCATAGTATTACTATACCTTCTTTATTTATTGCAGGTTGGTTATTTGTCAGCACGGGTTTAGCTTACGATGTGTTCGGAAGTCCCCGTCCAAATGAATATTTTACAGAAAATCGACAAGAAGTTCCATTCATTACTGGTCGTTTTAATTCTTTAGAACAAATTGATGAATTTACTAAATCTTTTTAGGGGGTATTAATGACTATAGATAAAATTTATCCAATTTTTACAGTTAGATGGTTAGCCGTTCACGGATTGGCTGTACCTACAGTTTTCTTTTTAGGATCAATATCGGCAATGCAATTTATACAACGATAAACGTTAAAATTTTTTTTTAATTATGACACAACCAAATCCAAACAAACAAAGTGTAGAATTAAATCGTACAAGTCTTTATTGGGGTTTACTACTAATTTTTGTACTTGCTGTTCTATTTTCTAATTATTTTTTTAATTAAGAATTTTATTTCTTTCCTCAATAATATAGAAAAATAATTTCTTTAATTGTTATTTGTAATTATCGATGTCATTTATAAAGCTATATTAGTGATACAATTTTGAAAAAAGGAGGGAGAATTCACTCAATGGCCAATACTACCGGAAGGATTCCTTTATGGCTTGTTAGTACTGTAGCCGGTGTCGTCGCGCTTGGTTTAATAGCTATTTTTTTCTATGGTTCATATTACGGATTAGGTTCATCTTTATAATTGAGATGGTCAAATCAAAAAATATGGAACATAAATACGAATAAATAGTTTTTTGAAACTCAATAGAAAAACTTAAGTTTTTCTATTGAGTTTCAAAAAAATCAAATCGAAATTTAAAAATTCATTTCAGCTAATTGAACTTTTTCAAATTGTTTCTTTTTAAGTACCAGAAAAATTTGTGCTAAAATAATTGATACAAAAAACAGTAAAAGACCTTGAATACGTAATGGATCTTGAAGTACTATCTCTGCATCAGTTTGACCAAAACCACCAACATTTGGATTATTAGTTAAAGGTTGATCAATTTTTACAGACTCACCTTCTGAAATAATTAGTTCTGGTCCTGGAGGTATAATATCAATTACTTCATGCCCATCTGATAAATCATTTATTTTAATCTCATATCCACCACCTTTTTCTTTACGCAAAATTTTCTCTATCTTACCTGTTACTGAAGCATTATAGACAGTATTATTGCTTTTATTTCCATTCGGATATATTTGCCCTCGTCCCCTATTTCCACCAACGTGAATTGGATATTTTAAATAATGAGCTTCTTTATCAGTAGCTGGGTCTGGAGAAAGAATCGGAAAAACAATTTCACTATATTTTTTACCAGGGATAGGACCTATTACTAAAATATTTTTTTTATTACTACTATAAGGTTCGAAAAAAAGATTTTCTATCTTTTCTTTAATTTCTGGTGGAATACGATCCGAAGGAGCCAGCTCAAAACCTTCTGGTAAAATAAGAACTGCTCCAACATTTATCGAACCTTTTTTACCATTGGCAAGTACTTGTTTTACTTGCAAATCATAAGGAATTTTAACTACTGCTTCAAATACTGTGTTTGGAAGAACAGATTGCGGAACTTCAAGATCAACAGATTTTTTTGCTAAATGACAATTAGCACATACAATACGTCCGGTTGCTTCCCGAGGGTTTTCATAACCTTGTTGTGCAAAAATGGGATATGCTTCCGAAATAGATGGCCAAAATCCTATATTTATACAAATTAATACGAAAATCGATCGAGTTACCCATTTTGAAATTAAATTATTCAATTTTCTATGTTGCATGACTCAGTTATGTTTCAAATAATTTTGATGAGTAATTTTTTTTCAGTTAAACTACTCAACTTAACAAAAATGTGAATGTATTAACGATAAAAATATAAAAATTAAGAATTTTCTAATTTTACTTTAAAATTTTATGTAAAAAAATTTTTTATTTTCTTTTAATTCATTAGTAAAAAGCAAGCAATTCATCATACAACTTCAAAATTTTTAGTTATTCATTCATAGTATGATAAGTTGCTACAATAGAAGGTGATATACGATTTAAATGACGAAAAATCAAATATTTTGAAACTGTATCTAAAATAACCGGAAATGTTGAAACAAAACAAGAAATTACCCGCTTGTTATGAACAAGTCCAAAATGTTCAAAACAAGAACTTATAACAAGTTCCCAACCATGCGGAGAATGAAATCCAATACACAAATCGGTTAATAGAATGATGAAAAAAGCTTTCATCGTGTCACTTAAACTATAAAATAATTCTTGAACCCAAGAATTTAAAATAATTAAACGTTCTTTACCAAGAATAAATAAACCACTTAATATGCCAAAATAAATAATATCAGTGAATAAATGGGAAATAATTTTTATACCATCCTCATTATAATTCCTAACTAAGTCAATAGTTTGTTGATGAATTTCATCATTCAAGTTTGCTGATTGCATCTCAACCGATGAATTTTCCATGACTTTATCTAACCAAGAAAGTTCTTCAACCTCTTGAAGTTTTTTCAAAGCTTTTTCTTCGTGAAAAGAAGTTAAAAAAATTTGAGATTGATAATTATTCCACCAATTATTAATTAAAGGTTCAAAAAAAAGCTTTTGAGATGAAACCGAAATCGCTAACGGAAGAAGGATTAAAAGTATAATATATTGTAATGAAGCTAACGCCTGATATTTTGCCAATCGAAATTCTTGAAGAACTAAAGAACTTGACTCATTAGTTAATTCAGTTTTAAATCTTGACAGAGTGCGTGTTATTGACCGTGGTAAAAACCCAATTGATTCATAAGCTATTGCAACTAATTTTGGAGTAGTCACGTCTGATACAGCATCATCAGTATCTGTTTTTACATTAGCTGATGATAAAAAAGGAACTAAATAATAGCGTTTCCATATATGTAAATCATTTAAAGTGGCTTCAATCCAAACTAATTTTCTATTAATTTTTTTAATTAACCTCTTTTTTTCTATAGTATCTGTCAAAACCAAATCAAAATTTAAAGCTTTTTTACGTAATTTAAGTTGTGAGCTTGTAGACTTGGAACTCTTAAAAAATCAAAAAAATTTATTAGATATAAAGAGAATCTATATCCTAAAAGACTAAAGTATATTAGAAACACAGAATTATTTAATTCTGTATTGATATAAAAAGAAATAGATTGCCAAGAACGTTTTGAAGAAAAAACTATATTTTTATATAAAAAATAATTTTTTTTTATTTTTTGTATACGTTTGCAAGCTTTATAAGCTTTTTCTAAACAACTGTAAGAAATAATCTGTAGGTAGTATAGGTTTTTCATAAAAACTATAAAAAATAAATGAAATGATATATTTTTATTAATTAATCTGTTGTGTTAAATACACTCAATCATTCAATAGATATTTTTAAGAAACGAGCTAATTCCGCTGCTTGAGTTTCCATTTCTTCTAATGTCGAATATTCTTCAATACGACTTAAAGGAACATCTTGTTGACCTTTAATTTTAATATAAAGAATTCGACGAGATAAAAACCCTTCTTGAACTTCCATGCGTATTGCTTGAACATCTCTAATATCGAATTGAATAAAAATTCGACGATTTTTTCCAGGAAATCCCCAACGAAAAAGTGATAATATTCGTTTTCTTTTGTCAAATTTATTATAACCACTACCTACGTTCCATAAAATTGTGGACCATAGATAAAAACTAATGAATAAACCCGCTATACCATAAAAAAACATTACAAGTCCTTGCGGAATAAACAAAATGTGCTCAGCAGATAAAAAAGGTATTAAATCTTTCTGCAAATAACTAGAAAATCCAACAGAACAAAAACCTATTGCACCTGATAAAAGAATTGATGCCCAGCAAAAATTACTAAATCTTCGTGATCCTGTTACAAAATCTACGCGAATATCTTCAAGCTGTAAATTCATAACGAAAAATATCCTAAAAATAAGTGAATAAAGTTTAATTTTTTACTAAAAGTTGTATATTTTCTAAAAGTATCTAATTGAAAAATTTGTAAAAAAATACTTACCAATTTTCATAAAAATGGAGAAAGTGGTAATATCACACATATTTGATCTTTATGTAATATTACTATCTTTTTCCATTTTTTTTGTATTATTATTATGATTATTAGTTATACTAGTTTATTATTTTCTAAATAATAAATGTTATAAAATATCATCTTTTTCAATATATATAAACAAAGAAGCCATTGTAATAGCTGGAAAAACTAAACCTACTAATGGTACAAAAATTGAAGGTAAATAAGAAGCAGTCATAACAAAAACTCCCTCAAAATGGTATTATGAAAAAATAAATATAATATATTACTAGATTTTATGTGAAATTAACGATAATAAAAAGTTATATTTTATTTCAATAAATAATATATCCTTTTATTCAATATTAAAAAAGTGTCATTCTTTATTATCTAAAAAAATAGTCATTATGTTCTTTCCGGGGCGCGCAATCGTAAAGTTCAAAAATTTCACTTAAAACACCTTTCAACAAATTCCGTGGAACAATTAAATCAAGTAAGCCATGATCAAACAAAGATTCTGCTACTTGAAATCCATCTGGTATTTTTTGACGCAAAGTTTGCTCAATTACGCGTTTCCCAGCAAATGCAATATAAGCTTTAGGCTCAGCAATAATAATATCTCCTAACATACCAAAACTTGCGGTTACTCCTCCTGTTGTAGGGTAGGTTAAAATTGCTATATAAAGTAATTTTTTTCTGCTTTGATAAATCTGTAAAACTGAAGAAATTTTAGCCATCTGCATTAAGCTCAATGTTCCTTCTTGCATACGTGCTCCACCTGAAGAACATACTATTATTAAAGGAATCTTTTTTAAGGTAGCATATTCAATAAGACGAGTTATTTTTTCGCCTACTACAGAACCCATACTACCTCCCATAAATTGAAAATCCATTACTGCAAGCGCAATTGGAAACCCATTTAATTTACCTATACCTGTTTGAATAGCGTCAGTTAAGCCAGTTCGTTTTTGATAAAAAGCAATTCGATTTTTATAAGAATCTTCATCAGAAAATTTCAAAATATCTTGAGCAGTCATGTCTTCATCCATAGGATACCAAGTTCCATAATCAACTAAAAGTTCAATTCTTTCTGTACTACTCATTTGTAAATGATACCCACATTCTTCACAAATTCTTTTATTTTGTCTTAAAAATCGAACATATAGCATATTTTCACAATTTTCACATCTTGTCCATAAACCTTTAGTAGTATCAATTTCGATATATTTTTCTTTTTCACTAAATATATAGCCTTTCGTAGCTTTTTCAATAAAAGCTCCTATTAAGCCACCAAATTTTCGTTTATCATCGAACCAATTCATTAAAGACATTACAATCTCCTTACTTTTCTAATGATTAAAACACAAATATTTATTAAATTTATAAAGAAGAATTGAATTAAAAAATGTTTAAAATAGCAGAATTAAAAAAAATTGAATCGGCAATTTTTTAATTGAAAACCTATAATTGTAGAAATTGAATGATTTATTTAATAATAAAACGAAATTGAATTTTATACAAAAAATTGTAAAATTTTTTTAAATTAAAAGGGTTAGAAGGGACTCGAACCCTTGACCTCATGTTTCGGAATCATGAACTCTAATCCTCTGAGCTACAAACCCTATAATTAGTAATACAAAAATTGTTCTATTTCTTTCACCCCTATTTTTTGAGGGGGTGAAAGAAATAATTCTCAAAGTATCTTAGACAGTATCAATTGTATCGTATTCAAATTTAATTTCTTTCCAAACTTCACACGCAGCAGCCAAATCAGGGCTCCATTTTAGTGCTTCTTTTATAACGTCATTACCTTCACTAGCGAGATCACGTCCTTCATTACGTGCCTGTACGCAAGCTTCTAGAGCAACTCGATTTGCAACAGCACCAGGTGCATTTCCCCAAGGATGTCCTAAAGTTCCACCACCAAACTGTAATACTGAATCATCTCCAAAAATGTCAGTTAAAGCTGGCATATGCCAAACATGAATACCTCCAGATGCAACAGGCAAAACACCTGGTAAAGATACCCAATCTTGGGTGAAATAAACACCACGAGGTCTATCTTTTTCTACATAATCATCACGTAGTAAGTCTACAAAACCTAAAGTAACTCCACGTTCCCCTTCCAATTTACCTACAACAGTACCGGCATGAACGTGATCGCCTCCAGATAAACGTAGTGCTTTAGCTAATACACGAAAATGCATACCGTGATTTTTTTGTCTATCAAGAACTGCATGCATTGCACGGTGAATATGAAGAAGTAAACCGTTATCTCGAGAATAATGAGCTAAAGTAGTGTTTGCAGTAAAACCACCTGTAAGGTAATCATGCATAATAATTGGCGCACCTAGTTCTCTAGCACATTGTGCTCGTTTTAACATTTCTTCACATGTACCTGCTGTAGCATTCAAATAATGTCCTTTAATTTCACCTGTTTCAGCTTGAGATTTGAAAAGAGCTTCAGCTACAAATAAGAAGCGATCTCTCCAACGCATAAATGGTTGAGAATTTACATTTTCATCATCTTTTGTGAAGTCAAGTCCACCACGAAGACATTCATATACAGCTCTACCATAATTTTTTGCTGATAAACCTAATTTTGGTTTGATAGTACATCCTAACAAAGGACGACCATACTTATTCAATTTATCTCTTTCAACTTGGATACCATGAGGCGGACCTTGGAAAGTTTTGATATAAGCTGGAGGAATTCGTAAATCTTCAAGACGTAAAGCTCGTAAAGCTTTAAATCCAAATACGTTACCTACAATAGAAGTAAAAAGGTTAGTAACAGAACCTTCTTCAAATAAATCTAATGGATAAGCAACATAAGCAATAAATTGATTTTCTTCTCCACGAACAGGTTCAATATCATAGCATCGACCTTTATATCGATCAAGACTTGTTAGTCCATCAGTCCAAACCGTAGTCCATGTACCAGTTGAAGATTCAGCAGCTACAGCTGCTCCTGCCTCTTCTGCTGGTACGCCGGCTTGAGGAGTCATACGAAATGCTGCCAAAATGTCTGTCGCCTTTACCTGGTAATCAGGAGTATAATAAGTTAATCTATAATCCTTAACGCCTGCTTTAAATCCAACACCTGCTTTAGTCTCTGTCTGTGGTGACATAAGTCCCTCCTACAAATCAATTTTTACTCTAGCAAAGATGAGGCCTGCTCGATACTGGTATCTTTTTTCAAAAAAAAATTTTTTGATTTTTGAATTAAGAATATTTTCTAATAATAATAAAATATCATTATTATTGTATATTGTTTTTTATATGTAATGCAACCCGGTTAATTTTTTACTTTAATTCTATTATCCCAAATATATAACTATAAAAATAGATTAATTAATATGTTTTTATTGTATATAATAATATTAAGAAAGTAATCAAATATAAAAACTAACGGAAAATTCTAATTTATTTAGAAATATCTTATATTTTGCTTTATTATTTATAAAGCAAAATATAAGATATAGGCATTTTTTCATTTTTTTAATTCAATAATAAAAAATTGAATTAAAAAAAAATTTATGAATAGAAAACGAACTATTAAAAATTATATTAGTATTTAATATTAATATTATTAATTGACTTTTTTAGCACAGATTATTAATTTTTTTCTATTATATTTTCAAAATAAATTTTCAAAAACTTTATGAAAACAAATCTTTTACTTTTTGGGGCTTCTACAGTCGCTACTAAAAATATAGGAAATATTACTCAGATCATTGGTCCAGTACTTGATGTTACTTTCCCACCCGGCAAAATGCCTAATATTTATAATTCTTTAGTTGTTAACGGTCAGAAAAATTCAGCAGGTCAAGAAATTAATGTAACTTGCGAGGTTCAGCAACTATTAGGAAATAATAAAGTTAGAGCTGTTGCAATGAGTGCTACAGATGGTTTAATGCGTGGAATGGAAGTTATTGATACTGGAGCTCCTTTAAGTGTCCCTGTTGGTGAAGCAACTCTTGGAAGAATTTTTAATGTTTTAGGAGAACCTGTTGATAATTTAGGCCCTGTCGAAGCTAGTACAACATTTCCTATTCACAGATCTGCTCCAGCTTTCACACAATTAGATACTAAATTATCTATTTTTGAAACGGGAATAAAAGTTGTAGATCTTTTAGCACCATATCGACGTGGAGGCAAAATTGGATTATTTGGGGGAGCTGGTGTAGGAAAAACAGTACTTATTATGGAATTAATCAATAATATTGCTAAAGCACATGGTGGTGTGTCAGTATTTGGCGGAGTAGGAGAACGTACTCGAGAAGGAAATGATCTTTACATCGAAATGAAAGAATCTAAAGTAATTAATGAAGAAAATATTCCCGATTCAAAAGTAGCTTTAGTATATGGTCAAATGAATGAACCCCCAGGTGCTCGTATGAGAGTTGGTTTAACAGCCCTAACTATGGCTGAATATTTTCGAGATATTAACAAACAAGATGTACTATTGTTTATTGATAATATTTTTCGTTTTGTTCAAGCTGGATCAGAAGTTTCAGCTTTATTAGGAAGAATGCCATCAGCTGTTGGATATCAACCAACTTTAAGTACAGAAATGGGTACGTTACAAGAAAGGATTACTTCAACAAAAGAAGGATCAATAACTTCTATTCAAGCGGTTTATGTACCTGCAGATGATTTAACAGATCCTGCTCCTGCTACAACTTTTGCACATTTAGACGCAACAACTGTTTTATCAAGAGGTTTGGCAGCAAAAGGAATTTATCCTGCTGTAGACCCATTAGATTCAACATCGACAATGTTACAACCTTGGATTGTAGGCGAAGAGCATTACGAAACTGCTCAAGGAGTCAAACAAACGTTGCAACGATACAAAGAATTACAAGATATTATAGCTATTCTAGGTTTAGATGAATTATCTGAAGAAGATCGTTTAACTGTAGCAAGAGCACGCAAAATTGAGCGATTTTTATCTCAACCTTTTTTTGTAGCAGAAGTTTTTACTGGTTCTCCAGGGAAATATGTTAGTTTAAGAGAAACAATAAAAGGGTTTCAAATGATTTTGTCTGGAGAATTAGATAGTCTCCCAGAACAAGCTTTTTATTTAGTAGGAAACATTGATGAAGCTACTGCAAAAGCTGCTACTTTAGGAGGTTAGAAAAAGTGACATTAAATCTTCGTATAATGGCGCCTAATCGAATTGTTTGGAATTCTGAAATTCAAGAAGCTATTTTGCCAACAAATAGTGGGCAAATTGGTATATTACCTAATCATGCTCCTTTACTAACTGCTTTAGATATAGGAATAGTAAAAATACGTCTTAAAGAGCAACAATGGTCTACTATGGCATTAATGGGTGGTTTTGCTATGATAGAAAATAATCAAATGACAATTTTAGTTAATGAAGCGGAAAAAGCTACTGAAATTAATTTTCAGGAAGCCGAAGAAACCTTTCAAAAAACCAAAACTAATCTTGCTCAAGCAAAAGGGAAGAAACAAGTTATTGAAGCTAATTTAGCTTTTAAAAGAGCTAAAGCAAGACTTGAAGCAATAAGCGTAAATATGTCAGGTATGGCTAACTAATTTTTTGGATTAGTTCATATTATGCTGTTACTAATGCTCCGTAATATGAATTAATCCAAATTACCTACTATTGGATTTGAACCAATGACTTTCGCCGTATGAAAGCGACACTCTAAACCACTGAGTCAAGTAGGCTTTTTTATATTTATTATAGTAAAATATATCATATAAATAATAAAAAAAGATTTCAATTGCAAATTTGCAATAATAGATTGTTTATTAATCTTGACAATAAATATTGAAAAAAGTATTATTTTTTGTTTAGTGAGTTAAAAAGGGCTATAGCTCAGTGGTAGAGCACCTCGTTTACACGTGCGCCGATGATTCTCAAAAAAACTATCGAAACGTTCGATTCGCAACTTAATTTGTAGTTGAATATATTAAGTGTCTTACTTTTAGATTTTATTTTAAACGAAAAATAGCCTGACACAAAAAATTCGAGTTACTTTAAAGTATATTTGAATTTTAATATAAATTGGTATGGTTAATTTCTTATTCTTTTAATGACAATACATGACGAGAACATTACGAGGAACTCAAGATATTCTTTATTTTGTTTTATGAATTTCAAGGTGTATGAAGTTTACTAAAATTAAGCAATAGAAACTAAATTTATAAGTAGTAAATCCATGTATAAGAAAGAACAAACCTAAGTCAATATTTGATTTTTTGTAAAAACTTCGGGACTGCTTAATCAAAAAGCACACGGAACCCTCTTATTAAAAAAGAAGGATGGTAAATTAACTGAATTAGATATTTATTTAATTAGGTAAGCCCAATGCATAAAAAATGCATGTTGGGTTTTTGAAACAGATCAAAATTGACTTTGACCTGCGTTACCGAGAATGTCTACGGTTCGAATCCGTATAGCCCTAATCTTTTTAAAATTACTTAACTTGTAAAAACAAGTAAACGAGTAAGTATTGGATAGTTTTTGATATCTGCGTATATTAAGAATTATATGAAAATAAAACTATTCAAAGGAGAAGTATAATAATGTTTCAATCTCAAAGATATGAATATTTTTGGATATTTATCTTAATAATTGGTTTTTTACTTGTACTAATTTTTTCTATATCAAAATGGATAACACCTCAAAATAAAGTACCAGAAAAACTAACTAGTTATGAATCAGGTATAGAACCTACAGGAGGTTCACGCATTCAGTTTCAAATTCGTTATTATATGTTTGCTTTAGTTTTTGTAATTTTCGACGTTGAAACAGTTTTTCTTTATCCATGGGCTATGAGTTTTTATGAATTTGGAATATTTTCATTTTTAGAAATATTAATTTTTATTTCTATTTTGATTATTGGTTTAATATATGCATGGCGAAAAGGAGCATTAGAATGGTTTTAAATTTTAAAAATTCTAAAAAGTCAGTAAACGATTTCAACAAAAATAGTAAACTTAATATAGAGTTTTCATCCATTGATCAAACTGTTATGGACTCAATTATTTTAACAACTTTTAATGATTTTTCTAATTGGGCCAGATTATCCAGTTTATGGCCACTTCTTTATGGTACAAGTTGTTGCTTTATTGAATTTGCGTCATTAATCGGTTCACGATTTGACTTTGATCGTTATGGTTTAGTGCCTAGGTCTAGTCCAAGACAAGCAGATCTTATTGTAACAGCTGGTACTGTAACAATGAAAATGGGTCCTTCTTTAGTTCGACTGTATGAACAAATGCCCGAACCTAAATATGTCATTGCTATGGGAGCTTGTACAATCACAGGAGGTATGTTTAGTACAGATTCCTATACTACAGTGCGTGGAGTAGATAAATTAATTCCTGTTGATGTTTATTTACCTGGTTGCCCTCCCAAACCAGAAGCCATTATAGATGCTATAACAAAACTTCGTAAAAAAATAGCTCAAGAAGTTTATAGAGATAAAAAAAAAACAAAACGAGGGAAAAAATATTTCACTATAAATCACCAATTTATTTTATTACCAAATAATACTACTAAAACTAACCAACAGCAGTTATCAAGTCAATTTTTTCAGTTTGAAGAAACTTCGAAACTCTCTTCAGAAGTAGCGGACAAACCGAACTCAAAAAAAAATAAAATAATATAGAACTTTTAGAAATATGATACAGAATTCAAAAAATAATAACAGAATACAGGGACGAGTATCTAGTTGGTTAATTAAACATGGTTTAACCCATAGGCCTTTAGGTTTTGATTACCAAGGTGTAGAAACTTTACAAATAAGATCTCAAGATTGGCCTTCACTCGCTGTTTCTTTATATATTTATGGTTTTAACTATCTGCGTTCCCAATGTGCTTATGATGTTGAACCTGGTGGGTTGTTAGCTAGTGTATATCATTTAACGAAACTTTATGATAACGCAGACCAACCCGAAGAAGTTTGTATCAAAATTTTTGTATCAAGAAAAAATCCCATAATTCCATCTGTTTTTTGGATATGGAAAAGTGCTGATTTTCAAGAACGCGAATCATACGATATGTTCGGAATCGTATATGAAAGTCATCCATACCTCAAACGTATTTTAATGCCTGACAGCTGGATGGGTTGGCCTATGAGAAAAGATTATATTGTACCTAATTTTTACGAATTACAAGATGCTTATTAGTAATAATATTTACTAAGACTTTAATTACTAAGAAAAAATGATTTTAATAGTTTGCCAGAAACCAGATTTGAACTGGTGACACGGGGATTTTCAGTCCCCTGCTCTACCAACTGAGCTATCCCGGCAATTCAAATTTATAAAATTGGAATAAAATTTTGTCAATGTATGATGGGGGTAGAGGGACTTGAACCCTCAAGGTCTATTAAAGCCAACGGATTTTCTTTTTCAATCTATTTAAATAAAAATTATATAGATTGTAAAAAGGACTCTATCTTTATCCTCGTCTATTAAAAATTATTTGAAATAGATACTATTTTATTTAGCGTTTATCAGATAGTTTTTGTTATTTCAAATTTTTTTTTATATTGTGTATTTTAATGTCATACTTAAATAATAATAAAAATAGATAAAAAATTTTTCGTTAGGATAGTTTCCTTTGAGTCTCTGCACCTATTTTATAGTTAAAATTTGGCTCAGGATTACCTCATATTTAAAACCTTAGGTTTCCCTGAATGTGAAAACAATCACTTAGTAGATTTCTCTACTAAGGCTCAAAATTTAAGTCCGCAGCGTCTACCAATTTCGCCATACCCCCTTTCTACATTGTTTTTAGTAAATATTCCGCAAAACATATATAATACAGTATATACATATACACATATGTTTATATTAATCAAAAATTAAAAAAAATCAATAGTTATTTTAAAGTTAAGGCTATAATCGTTCGAAATAAATTAAAGGTATTAATATATATATATATATATATAATTTATTTAATGTATTTACTTCAAAGCCTGTTTAGCTCAGAGGTCAGAGCACCGCACTTGTAATGCGATGGTCATCGGTTCGACTCCGATAGCGGGCTTATGGCTTTATCTGATTTATTATTTATCAATATTTTATTCATTTTTTATTTATTATCAATTAAAACTTAAGGAGTTTTTATGTCCCGTTATCGAGGTCCGCGTGTAAAAATAATACGTCGTTTAGGATCATTACCTGGTTTAACTAGTAAAATATCTAAGACAAAACTTGATCGATCAATATTAAATAAAAAGATTTCTCAATATCGTATTCGATTAGAAGAAAAACAAAAATTACGTTTTCATTATGGATTAACAGAAAGACAATTATTAAAATATGTTCGTATTGCTCGAAAAACAAAAGGATCTACAGGTCAAGTTTTATTACAATTACTTGAAATGCGTTTAGATAATACAATTTTTTCGTTAGGTATGGCTACAACAATTCCTAATGCCAGACAATTAGTAAATCATAAACATATTTTCATAAATAATTATATAGTCAATATTCCAAGTTATAATTGTAAGCCTGGAGATATTATTACAATAAAAAATAAAGAAAAATCTCAATCAATAATTAATAAAAATATTAACTTGTCCCAAAAATTGCAAATTCCTAATCACTTAACGTTTGATTCAACAGAATTGCGAGGATTGATTAATCAAACAATTCGTCGAGAATGGATTGATTTAAAAATAAATGAATTATTAGTCGTAGAATATTATTCACGTCAAGTTTGAAACAATTGTTTCCTTTTTCCTTTTCTTATAATATTAATAGATTTTTATACAATTTTTTATAAATTACTATAAAAAAAAAATTAGGAAAGAGAGGGATTCGAACCCTCGGTAGACATAAAGTCTACTTAGCACTTCCAATGCTACATCTTAAACCACTCAACCATCTTTCCAGAAAAAAAATTTCCTTTGTAGTAAGCTTGTATTTTCTTAAATATTATATATTAAAGTTTAAAATTCGTTAACTAAAAAAATACACAATTAATTACTTGAATTAAAGAAATAAATGGATTTCAATAAAAAAGCATTTACATTGAAATGTGTAAAAAATTTCTTCCTAAGACAAATATTGAAATCCATTTTTCCCATAGTTTCATTTTCTCTGAAAAATTATAGATATCATTTTAATAAACTTATTTTAAATATGCCTAGATCTCAAAAAAATGATAATTTTATTGATAAAACTTTCACAATTGTTGCTGATATTTTATTACGAATAATTCCAACGACACAGCGCGAAAAGGAAGCATTCACTTATTATAGAGATGGTGTGACTCGATTTTGAATTGATGAAAATTACTTTGATTATAGAATTGAATTCTAACAAAAAAACTGATGCTTAGTGAAGGTAATCTTTTTCTTATTCCTTCTATCAAGTACTTTTGATTAATGTAGCCTTAAATACTGATTATTTGTAGTATCCAAGCTTAAGGTTAAACCTATTTTAATAGAATACGCGTGAGATATAAAAGAAAATTTTTATATATTTTTTTTATTTTTTTCTTTATTTTAGGTATACATATAAAAAATAGCATTACGTGCAGAAATTGACAATACAAAAGCTTCGTACTTAAGTAAAGTAAAATTAAGTAACTAATAAATATATGGTTGAGTAAACATATTTCCATCTCGTTTGTATTTTGAGTACCAAAAAAACCATCGGAGATTGTCAAGCAAGCTAATATTTAGAAAATACATGGCATTAAGAACGAGAAAATTTTGAAAACGTTTATTTTGACATAACCAAATATGTTAAAATATGCTTTGCAAAAAAAGGATAGTTAGATACTTTTTAAAAAAACACTAACTCAAGAATTAAAGTTATAATTTTGTTATTAAATACAAATAACTAAAAATGAGGAGCCGTATGAAATACAAATTTCATGTACGGTTTTGAAACGGAGTTTTTTTTACAACCGTAACGAATGTCAGCTCAATCGGAAGGAGAATATGCGGAAGCATTACAAAATTATTACGAAGCAATGCGTTTAGAAATCGATCCGTATGATCGAAGTTATATACTTTATAATATAGGTCTTATACATACAAGTAATGGGGAACATGCTAGAGCTTTAGAATATTATTTTCAAGCTTTAGAACGAAATCCTTCTTTACCTCAAGCTTTGAATAATATGGCTGTGATCTGTCATTACGTGCGACTATCTTTATATTATGAAATTTGCTAGGAAATACTATCAAGAAAGCAGAGGTTATCTACATTTTAATCTTATTAAATAAAATACAAGATTTTCATAGCTGTAGAAAAACAATAATTTATTATTCAAATATAATAAAAAGCTTCTAAAATCTATGGGTAATTAAATAAACGAAAAAAGCATCATAAAGGTCAATTATTGAAAAATTTGAGTTGATACAATTACATTCTGTTGATTAATGAAAACTATTTCTGTAATTAAAATGGATTTAATCAATTAAACAGTGGTGTAGAATTAGATCCTAAAGATATATAAATTTGAATTTATCGAAAATTCAATCAGTTAAAAATTTATGTAATGTTCAATAAGATAGTTACTGTTAAAAAAGAAATTCTTAAATAAATTTTTTAGTTAATGGTAGGAAAAAAGATAAATTTCTATTTGTTTATAAACAAATAAAATACAAACTTAATTTCATTATTTTTTTGCCTAGTTTTAGAAATAAAAGTTTATCCAAGTAAAGCAAAAATTTAATTATTTGAGCCGTATGAGATAGGAAACTCTCAAGTACGGTTCTAAAAGAAGGAACTTTTTAGTTAACCTATCTTGACCGAGGAGAACAAGCCATACGACGTGGAGATTTAGAAACGTCTGAAACTTGGTTTGATCAAGCTGCTGATTATTGGAAACAAGCAATACTCCTTGCTCCAAGTAATTACATTGAAGCTTACAATTGGTTAAAAATGACAGGACGTTCTTAGTATATTAAACAATTTTCAAGTTATTTTTTAAGACAATAGAAAATGACTTGAAAATTGTTTGAAAGCACCTGAAATTTGTGTCATAATAAAATTGAATACCTGCCTAGGTAATTTCTGTATCATAATTGCTCCAGTTTCAAACTGAGACGGGAAGATTATATTATAAAATCTATCTCTCAGAAGTTTACCAATTATTATTGGTAGGTTTTTCCTATGCCTCGTCTGAAGAGAGGAGAACCTCGATGACTATTCGTTCACCGGAACCAGAAGTCAAAATTGTGGTGGAAAAGGATCCTGTAAAAACTTCTTTCGAAAAATGGGCTAAACCTGGACATTTTTCAAGGAGTCTGGCAAAAGGCCCTAATACTACTACTTGGATTTGGAATCTACATGCTGATGCTCATGATTTTGACAGTCATACCAATGATTTAGAAGAGATTTCTCGTAAAGTTTTTAGTGCGCACTTTGGGCAATTAGCAATCATTTTTATTTGGTTAAGTGGTATGTATTTCCATGGTGCTCGTTTTTCTAATTACGAAGCATGGCTAAGTGATCCTATTCATATTAAACCTAGCGCTCAAGTTGTTTGGCCAATTGTAGGTCAAGAAATTTTAAATGGAGACGTCGGTGGAGGCTTCCAGGGTATACAAATAACTTCTGGATTTTTCCAACTTTGGCGAGCATCTGGAATAACAAGTGAGTTGCAATTATATTGTACTGCTATTGGTGGATTAGTTTTTGCAGCGTTAATGCTTTTTGCTGGTTGGTTTCATTATCATAAAGCTGCTCCAAAATTAGTTTGGTTTCAAGATGCCGAATCTATGTTAAATCATCATCTTGCTGGACTGTTAGGATTGGGTTCTTTAGCCTGGGCTGGACATCAAGTTCATGTTTCTTTACCTATTAACCAACTTTTAGATGCTGGTGTTGATCCTAAAGAAATTCCTCTTCCTCACGAATTTATTCTAAATCGTGATCTTTTAGCTGAACTTTACCCTAGTTTTGCCAAAGGTTTGACACCTTTTTTTACTTTAAACTGGTCAGAATATTCCGATTTTTTAACTTTTCGTGGAGGATTAAATCCAGTAACAGGAGGTTTATGGTTAACTGATACTGCGCATCATCATTTAGCCATTGCAGTTCTCTTTTTAGTAGCTGGTCATATGTATAAAACTAATTGGGGTATTGGTCATAATTTTAAAGAAATTTTAGAAGCTCATAAAGGCCCTTTTACTGGAGAAGGTCATAAAGGTCTTTATGAAATTTTAACAACTTCTTGGCATGCTCAATTAGCTCTTAATTTAGCTATGTTAGGATCATTAACCATAATAGTTGCTCATCATATGTACTCAATGCCGCCTTATCCATATCTAGCTACTGACTACGGTACACAACTTTCTCTTTTTACACACCATATGTGGATTGGTGGTTTTCTAGTAGTTGGAGCTGCTGCACATGCAGCTATTTTTTTGGTACGAGATTATGACCCAACTACCCAATACAATAATTTATTAGATCGCGTTCTTCGACATCGCGATGCGATAATATCCCATCTTAATTGGGTTTGTATTTTTTTAGGTTTTCATAGTTTTGGTTTATATATTCATAACGATACAATGAGTGCCTTAGGAAGGCCTCAAGATATGTTTTCAGATACTGCTATACAATTACAACCTGTTTTTGCACAATGGATACAAAATACTCACGCTTTGGCGCCAGATTTTACCGCACCTAACGCGTTATCAAGTACTAGTTTAACTTGGGGAGGTGGGGATGTAATTGCTGTCGGTAGTAAAGTTGCTTTATTACCAATTCCTTTAGGAACAGCAGACTTTTTAGTCCATCATATTCATGCGTTTACAATTCATGTAACAGTTTTAATTTTACTTAAAGGTGTTTTATTTGCCCGTAGTTCTCGTTTGATTCCTGATAAAGCAAATCTTGGTTTTCGTTTTCCTTGTGATGGGCCTGGTAGGGGTGGAACTTGTCAAGTGTCTGCATGGGATCACGTTTTTCTTGGTTTATTTTGGATGTATAATTCAATTTCTGTCGTTATTTTTCATTTTAGTTGGAAAATGCAATCTGATGTTTGGGGTACTGTTAGTGATAAAGGGGTTGTTACTCATATAACTGGAGGCAACTTTGCGCAAAGTTCAATTACTATTAATGGATGGCTTCGTGACTTTTTATGGGCTCAAGCTTCTCAAGTAATTCAATCTTATGGCTCTTCCTTATCTGCTTACGGTCTTTTATTCTTAGGTGCTCATTTTGTTTGGGCTTTTAGTCTAATGTTTTTATTTAGTGGTCGTGGGTATTGGCAAGAACTTATTGAATCTATTGTTTGGGCTCATAATAAATTAGAGGTTGCTCCTGCTATTCAGCCTAGAGCCTTAAGTATTATACAAGGCCGTGCTGTAGGAGTTGCTCATTACCTTCTAGGTGGAATTGCTACAACGTGGGCATTTTTCCTAGCAAGAATTATTGCAGTAGGATAAATGGCTAAGGAGGGTTTGAAAAGCATTATGGCATCAAGATTTCCAAAGTTCAGCCAGGGTCTAGCTCAAGACCCAACTACTCGTCGTATTTGGTTTGGTATTGCTACTGCACATGACTTTGAAAGCCATGACGAAATAAGTGAAGAACGTCTTTATCAAAAAATTTTTGCTTCTCATTTTGGCCAACTAGCAATTATTTTCTTGTGGACTTCTGGTAATTTATTTCATGTTGCATGGCAAGGTAATTTCGAAGCATGGGTAAAAGATCCTTTACATATCAGACCAATTGCTCATGCTATTTGGGATCCGCATTTTGGTCAACCAGCGGTTGAAGCTTTTACTAGAGGAGGGGCTTCTGGACCAGTTAATATCGCATATTCTGGTGTATATCAATGGTGGTATACAATTGGTTTGCGTACGAATCAAGATCTTTATAACGGTGCTCTTTTTTTAATTGTTCTTTCTTCTCTTTTTTTAGTTGCAGGTTGGTTACATTTACAACCTAAATGGAAACCTAAAGTTTCGTGGTTTAAAAACGCTGAATCTCGGTTAAATCATCATTTATCAGGACTTTTTGGTGTAAGTTCTTTAGCTTGGACGGGCCATTTAGTTCATATAGCTATTCCAGAATCACGAGGTCAACATGTTGGATGGGATAATTTTTTAACTGTTTTACCACATCCTCAAGGTTTAGCGCCTTTTTTTTCTGGACAATGGAATCTTTACGCTCAAAATGCTGATTCGAGTAATCATATTTTTGGGACTTCTCAAGGTGCTGGTACCGCTATTTTAACTTTTATTGGAGGATTTCATCCTCAGACGCAAAGTTTATGGTTAACTGATATGGCTCATCACCATTTAGCTATTGCAGTTGTTTTTATTATAGCTGGTCATATGTATAGAACTAACTTTGGAATTGGACATAGTATTAAAGAAATTTTAGAAAATCATATACCTCCAGGAGGAAAGTTAGGTCGAGGACATAAAGGTCTTTACGATACAATTAATAATTCTCTACATTTTCAATTAGGTCTTGCATTAGCTTCTTTAGGAGTTATAACTTCTTTAGTAGCTCAACATATGTATTCGCTTCCTCCATACGCCTTTCTTGCACAAGATTTTACAACGCAAGCTGCGTTGTATACTCACCATCAATATATTGCTGGTTTTATAATGACAGGTGCTTTTGCTCATGGAGCTATTTTTTTCATTAGAGATTATAACCCTGAACAAAATAAAGATAATGTTTTGGCTCGAATGTTAGAACATAAAGAAGCTATAATATCCCATTTAAGTTGGGCTAGTTTATTTTTAGGTTTCCATACTTTAGGGCTTTATGTTCACAATGATGCAATGTTAGCTTTTGGGACTCCAGAAAAACAAATTTTGATTGAGCCTATTTTTGCTCAGTGGATACAATCTGCTCATGGTAAAGCCTTATACGGTTTTGATGTTCTTTTATCCTCAACAAACAGTCCAGCCTTTAATGCTGGTCAAAGTTTATGGCTACCAGGTTGGTTAGATGCTATTAATAATAATAGTAATTCACTTTTTCTAACAATAGGTCCTGGAGATTTCTTAGTTCATCATGCTATTGCTTTAGGTTTACATACAACTACCTTAATTTTAGTAAAAGGCGCTTTAGATGCACGTGGATCTAAATTAATGCCAGATAAAAAAGAATTTGGTTATAGTTTTCCTTGTGATGGACCTGGTAGAGGCGGTACTTGTGACATTTCTGCATGGGATGCTTTTTATTTAGCAGTTTTTTGGATGTTAAATACTATTGGATGGGTTACTTTTTATTGGCATTGGAAGCATATTACTCTATGGCAGGGGAATGTAGCACAATTTAATGAATCGTCTACTTATTTAATGGGTTGGTTAAGAGATTATTTATGGTTAAATTCTTCACAATTAATTAATGGGTACAATCCTTTTGGAATGAATAGTTTATCTGTTTGGGCGTGGATGTTTTTGTTTGGACATCTAGTATGGGCTACTGGATTCATGTTTCTTATCTCTTGGCGTGGATATTGGCAAGAACTTATCGAAACTTTAGCCTGGGCTCACGAACGCACTCCTTTAGCAAACTTAGTTCGATGGAAAGATAAACCGGTTGCTCTTTCTATTGTTCAAGCAAGACTAGTTGGTTTAGCCCATTTTTCGGTTGGGTATGTTTTTACTTATGCTGCGTTTTTAATCGCTTCCACATCTGGTAAATTTGGTTAGTTTTCGAATTATTTAATTAATTACTAAAATTATTATGGCAAGAAAAAGTCTTATTGAAAGAGAAAAGAAAAGACAAAAACTAGAAAAAAAATATTATTTAATACGAAATTCTTTAAAAGAAAGTTTTAAAAAAGCTTTACTATTAGATGAAAAATGGGAAATTCGTAGAAAATTACAAGCTTTGCCTAGAGATAGCGCCCCTAGTCGTCTTCACCGTAGGTGTAAAATGACCGGAAGACCTAGAGCTAATTATCGCGATTTTGGTTTATCAAGACATTTAGTTCGTGAAATGGCTCATTCATGTTTACTTCCAGGAGTGACAAAATCTAGTTGGTAGTAATATTCATAAAACCTTTTCTTACCAGTAAGAAAAGGTTTTATGAATATTAGTTTTACTTTTTAATATTCTTGATATTATTATCAAAATAGACTCGCGGGGTAGAGCAGTCTGGTAGCTCGCAAGGCTCATAACCTTGAGGTCATAGGTTCGAATCCTATCTCCGCCAATAATTTTTTTTTATTAAATAAAAAAATATATTTTTATGTGTGTATGATGGCGGGTAGCGGGAATCGAACCCGCGTGTTCTCCTTGGCAAGGAGGAATTTTACCATTAAACTATACCCGCATGTTATTAATAATCTATTATTATATATTTATAATAGATTATTAATATGTAAATTGTTACATCAGTCTGTAGAATATTTATTCTAACTACTTGCGAAAAATGCTTTTCAAGCCTATAATGTAAATCAGAAAGTTATAACTAACATAATAAAAAATTTACGATATAGAAGAGTTTAAAATACCTACTAAAAAAACTAACCCAATCCATAATGAAGCACCTGAAAAAACAACATTTTTATTACTCAACCAACCTCCCGGAGAAGCTAACACAACAGGTACACCAATAACTAATAGAAATGAAATAGCAATTAATGCAAATACAGCTAATTGAAAAGCTATCGTCATAATCGTAATTCTCCAATTTTTTATTAATAATTATAATAAAATTTAAATAAAAAATAAATATAGGCTAAATTTTATTATCAATTAGATAATAAGTTTTTTTTGTTATTAAATAATGTTAGTTTAGTTTCTTTTTTAAGGATCTAGGAGAGATGGCCGAGTGGTTCATGGCGTCGGTCTTGAAAACCGATATAGTTTGATAAATTATCGAGGGTTCGAATCCCTCTCTCTCCTTTTTTATATGAAAACTTATATTCAAATTAAGTAAAGAAAGATATTAAAAAATTAAATATCTTTCTTTACTTTTTCTTCCTATTAATAATTTTAATTAAGAGGAGTCATTGACAGAACAGGTTCAAAGTCACGATCAATTCCTTTTTCGAATCCAGCTGCAGCTGCGCGCGCTCTTCCTGCGTGCCATAAATGGCCTATAAAGAAAAAGAATCCTAAAACAAAATGAGAAGTTGATAACCAACTTCGAGGAGACACATAATTAACAGCATTAATTTCAGTAGCTACCCCGCCTACCGAGTTAAGTGACCCTAAAGGAGCATGAGTCATATATTCAGCAGATCGTCGTTCTTGCCAAGGTTGAATATCTTTTTTCAGTTTACTTAAATCTAACCCATTAGGTCCTCTTAAAGGTTCTAACCACGGAGCACGAAGATCCCAAAAACGCATAGTTTCTCCACCAAAAATAATTTCTCCGGTTGGAGATCGCATAATGTATTTACCCAAACCTGTAGGACCTTGTGCTGAACCTACATTAGCTCCAAGACGTTGATCCCTTACTAAAAAAGTAAAAGCTTGAGCTTGGGAAGCTTCTGGACCAGTTGGCCCATAAAATTCACTAGGATAAGCTGTGTTATTAAACCAAACAAAGCAACAAGCAATAATACCAAAAACAGCTAGAGCAGCTAAACTATAAGACAAGTATGCTTCTCCAGACCAAACAAAAGCCCGACGAGCCCAAGCAAAAGGTTTTGTTAATACGTGCCAAATTCCACCAAAAATACAAATAGAACCTAACCAAACATGGCCTCCAATAATATCTTCTAGATTATCTACACTAACAATCCAGCCCTCACCTCCAAAAGGTGATTTAAGTAAATAACCAAATATAACACTTGGATTAAAAGTTAGATTCGTTATTTTACGTACATCTCCACCACCAGGAGCCCAAGTATCATATATACCTCCAAAGTATAAGGCTTTGAATACTAGTAAAAAAGCTCCTGCACCTAATAAAATTAAATGAATACCTAAAATAGTAGTCATTTTATTTTTATCTTTCCATACGTAACCAAAAAACGGAAAAGATTCTTCTAAAGTTTCTGGCCCGATTAAAGCATGATAAATTCCTCCAAAACCTAGCACAGCAGAAGATATTAAATGCAAAACTCCAGATACAAAATAAGGAAAAGTATCTATAATTTCTCCACCAGGTCCTACTCCCCAACCTAAAGTTGCCAAATGAGGAAGAAGAATTAAACCTTGCTCATACATAGGTTTTTCAGGGACGAAATGAGCTACTTCAAATAAATTCATTGCTCCAGCCCAAAAAACAATTAGTCCAGCATGCGCAACATGAGCACCAAGTAATTTACCAGATAAATTAGTAAGTCTAGCATTACCAGCCCACCAAGCAAAACCTGTGGTTTCTTGATCCCGACCACCTAAAGCTAAAGTTCCATTAAAGAGCGTTTCCACGTGGTAAAACCTCCTCGGGGAATACAAGGTTTTCATGAGGCTGATCTTGAGCTGCCATCCAAGCTCGAATACCTTCATTCAATAGAATATTTTTAGTATAAAAAGTTTCAAATTCAGGATCTTCTGCCGCACGAATTTCCTGAGAAACAAAATCATAAGCACGTAAATTTAAAGCTAATCCAACAACTCCAATAGCACTCATCCATAAACCAGTTACTGGGACAAATAACATAAAAAAATGTAACCAGCGTTTGTTAGAAAAAGCAACACCAAATATTTGAGACCAAAATCGATTAGCAGTAACCATTGAATAGGTTTCTTCGGATTGAGTTGGATTAAAAGCACGGAAAGTGTTTGCGCCATCACCATCTTCAAATATAGTATTCTCAACGGTTGCACCATGGATAGCGCATAAAAGAGCTGCACCTAAGACTCCAGCAACTCCCATCATATGAAAAGGGTTTAAAGTCCAATTATGAAAGCCTTGGAAAAATAAGATAAATCTAAAAATTGAAGCAACACCAAAACTGGGTGCAAAGAACCATCCGGATTGACCTAAAGGATAGATTAAAAAGACAGATACAAAAACTGAAATTGGACCAGAAAACGCAATTGCATTATAAGGACGTAATTGAACAGATCTAGCAAGTTCAAATTGACGTAGCATAAAACCTATCAAAGCAAAGGCACCATGAAGAGCTGTAAAAGTCCATAAGCCGCCTAGTTGGCACCAACGAGTAAAATCGCCTTGTGCTTCCGGACCCCATAATAACAATAAAGAATGTGCTAGACTATTCGCTGGGGTGGAAACAGCAGCGGTTAAGAAGTTACACCCTTCTAAATAAGAACTAGCTAATCCATGAGTATACCACGAAGTTACAAAAGTTGTACCTGTAAACCAACCTCCTAAAGAAAAATATGCACAAGGAAAAAGCAATAGACCGGACCAACCTACAAATACAAAACGGTCTCTTCTTAGCCAGTCATCCATACTATCAAACAAACCTTTCGGTTCTTTGGAAGACTTTCCAATGGCTATAGTCATAATGATTCTCCTATTAAGTTATTTCAATCATTTTTAAGTACCTGAAATTATATACCTAAACAAAACTTTTTTTGAATCTGATAAATAATAGGTCAACTTTTCTTTTCTTTATTTGAATTTCTTTATCTGTAAACTCAATTAACAATAAGTTTATTATTTTTTTTCAATATTATTTTTTTTTCAATATTATTTGAATACTGAAACTGATTAAAAAAATTAATAAAAACTTACCAAACCGAAAATTCTATCATTTTATTCTATCATAGGAAATATGCAGAAATCAAAAATTAAAATTTAATCAACTTTTGGAAATCAAAAATTTTTCCAATAAATCATATAAAGCTATTAAGTAATAAAGATAAATGGTGTATCAAACAAAATATTTCTATATATATATACGAATATATTATTATTAGAATAGCTATTTTTTCAAGTTAATTAAAATTTAAGTTAACTAATTATTTGTAACAATAGTGATTTTTGCATTTATAGTGAATTAGTAAAATTCACTACAAAACTAATTAATTTTGATTGAGTTAAATGGTCGAATAAGAAAAAAATTAAAAGCCCTTTATCAGACTCGAACCGATGACTTACGCCTTACCATGGCGTTACTCTACCACTGAGTTAAAAGGGCTATTATTATTTTTTTATTTTATTTACAGTTTATCTCGATAAAGAAAAAACATAATATTTATCAAAATAAACTGTAAATAAAAAATATAAGTTCACAATTTCAAATTATATATTCATTTATTCATTTTGAATTTTTTAAAACCTACTATTGACAGTAACTATTAAAATAAGTAACATACGATATGGGAACTAAGCCCCCATCGTCTAGCGGCCCAGGACATCTCTCTTTCAAGGAGGCGACGGGGATTCGAATTCCCCTGGGGGTAATGGAAAAATTCTTTGAATAGTTAATTAAGTATTCCTTGAAACTTTATGGTAGAAAAACATTTCTATCTGGGTCGATGCTCGAGTGGTTAATGGGGACGGACTGTAAATCCGCTGGCAATGCCTACGCTGGTTCAAATCCAGCTCGACCCAAAAGGAATTTACAATATATATATAATAAATTTTAAATAGGTTTTCTAATCGATCTGTAAAAATTTACTATTAGATTTAAAAGGAAAACTTATTTCAAAATAATTCTTAAAAAATAAAAAATCAAAATCAAGTTCTAAATTTTTAATACAATATTTAGTAATAATCGAATTATTCTAAAGGGGATTGTAGTTCAATAGGTTAGAGCACCGCCCTGTCAAGACGGAAGCTGCGGGTTCGAGCCCCGTCAATCCCGATTTTAGTTTTATTAATTTAAGTTAGAAAGTCAAAAAATTTTGCTAGAAAACAATACAATATGATTAAGAAATTGCAAACTCATTTACTTAATCATATTGTTTTTTTGTAAAAAATAATCTGGACTATTTTATTTTTATATTATGAATAATTTCTCGAATTTCGTTATCAAAAAGCCATTGTTTTTTAATTAATATTTTAATCATTTCATTTAATAATGCCTTGTTCGATAAAAAAAATTCAAATAAATATTGATAAATCTCTAAAAGAGTCGCATAAACAAAAGAATCATTCAATAATAACTGATTTAGTTTAATCCATCTGTCTTGATAAGTTAAAAATTTTAAACGAGAAAATTTTTCTGGTATATTTTCGATTAACCAACTTTGATACAAATAAACCGGCGTAAATATTTGAGGTCGTTTTAGCTGAATCGCTATACTTTCAATTCGCTTCAATGTATAAATATTTTGCTTTTGATCAATAGGGAATTGATTCCACCAACGAATTGATAATTTATTTATTAAATCTTTACTATATCCACGATAAACAAAAAATTCTTTAATTCGATGACTTGAAAAAGACCGTTCTCTTTCTCGTCTAACTCCATAAGTAATATAAAGTCTTCGTAGCATTTCTTCATCTACAAAAAACTCTCGACGTGAAAAAATGAAATGTCGAATCTTGAAAAAATAACTTGTAGGATCCCAAAGAATTCGTTTTCCAATAAATAGCCTTGGTTTATTACTTAATTGATGTTGCATCTCATACTGAATTGAAGGACAAAAAGAACCTAATATTTCAAATTGTTCTTCTAACAAGATTTCTTCAAATTGAAGTTCTAATTCTTGTATATTTCTTTTTCGTACTCGTGGCAAAATTCTTTCATAAAGAAGTTGTTCTTTTTCGTTATTAATATGTTGATTATAAGAATTTTTTCTTTCAGTAGAAAGTTTTCTTGAAAATTTTAAATTTTGTAAAAATTCAAAATCATTTGGTCTTTTGATCCAATCAAATAATTGACTACGAGAAAAACTTAACTGCCAATATCTAGGTGACCAAGTAGTTTTTTTGAATTTAGAATTTGTTCTGTTAAGATTTTTGGGTTTGTTATAATTCAAATCATTATGATTATAAAAAGTATTTTTATTAGTTATCGAAAATATTCCATTCTGCATAATACTCAATTTAGTAATTGCTGGAAAAATTTGTAGTTTTTTTTGTTTACTATAATTTAAATTTTGAGTTTTGCAAGTTTCGAACCAAGGAAATTCAGTTGAAAAACTTTCTAAAATACTAAAAGCTAAATCTAAGTCATTTTCAACTGACTTATCAAGAGGAATTGAACTATCATAATGATTTTCTTCTACTAAAATCCAAGAATCCCGAGCAGCTATTCCTGCTAAGCAACCTAAGAGATAAATAATAATCTTGGATTCTTTAACAATTGATTCATTAATAGAAGTTTCATAATACCATTTTGATAAGTAATAAAATTTTCGTTTCCATAAATAATAACTAATATTTAAAGGAATTGTAGGAGAACTATTTACTAATATATTTTTTATAATAGCCCGACCTATTTTGTAAAGCAAAATTTTAAAATTTTGCTGAAAATTTGGTTGATTTTTTGTATGAGTAAATCCAAAAATTTGTCTATGAAAAGCTAATCTTACTACATCATTATAGATAAATAATTGATTTTTTGTAAGACTTATTAATGACATTTCATTAGCAAGTGCTTCTAAATCTCGCATATTATATCCTACTGTCCTAGCTCCGAAGTCAAAATAAAATAATTTTTTTTTTAACGTAATATTTTTTTTATTTAATAAAATAGGAAAAAAGTTTTCTCTTTGAGACACATTAAACAACCGAATATTTATTATACGATCCAAGCGGTCTGGAGAAATTAAAGATGGATCAACTTTTTTTGGAATATTAGTTGAACCAATAATAAGTATATTATTTTTATTTTGTGTATTTTTGAAACTAGTTTGAAAATGTTTTAATAAAATACCGAGTAAAAAAGTAGGATCGGATTCAATATTTTCTGTTGAACGATTTACATCTAATTGATGAATATTTCGTATCCATATTATGCAAGGTGACATTCCTTTTGCAAGATCTAAAATCAGATTTAATCTACGTAAACTTTCTATTAAAATATTCATCCAACTTTCTGTTATAATATCAGGTTTGTTATAAATAAGTTTGTTTATATATACTCCTAATAATGGAATAGAAGAATCTGATGTTAAATTTTTAATTAAGTATGAACGCCCAGTTTCTGGAGGGCCAATTAATAAAATCCCTTTTGAACAAGATAATCCAAATTGAAGTGAAATTGGTATTTTTTGAAATTGTGAGTGAAATTTTTTGTTTTGCTTTAGGGTCTGAGAAGAAAAAACTTGTTGGATAGAAGCGAAAAACACCCATTTGTCTGCTAAATATAATGGATAATTAATCAAATCTTTATTGAAAACCTTAATTAAGTATCGAAAATATAAAAATCCATGCTCCTTATTATCCTCGGAATTAAACTCATTATTAAATTTTTTTTGTTTAACATATGGTTGAAAACCATATTCTTTTAATTTGTTATTTGTAATTAAAGATTGAACTAATAAGTTTCGTTTTCTACGGGAAAGGTCTACACTTTTGTTATTTATCACTAATTTTCTTAAATTTTTTTCTGTTACTAAAAAAAATCGAATATTTCGTACATAATATTTAAAATTACTAAAAAAAGAAATTAATAAATTTTCTGATTTATTTAATTGTGTTTTATTACTATGCATTAGTTTAGCAAAATATAAAGATCTTGATGGATCTGTTAAATAATTTATAGTTTCAAAATGTTTCCATAAATCAATGGAATCAGAACCTATTAAAATTGCAAAACAATTTTGATAAAAAAAATAAATAAAAATGATTAAACTTAAGATGATTAAATTAAAATTATTTAATAATTCAAAATCTGACCATACAGAATTTAATTGAATATCTTGGTAATTAATAAAAAAATTTATATTTTTTTGTAAATTCAAATGATTATACATTTTTTTTCTTTTTTCCCAGAAATTTATTAAATCATTTTTTATTTTTTTAATATAATAGTCTACAAAATTTTCGATATAATAATTAATTATGAAAAAAAATTTCCTTACATTTTCAACAAATAAGTTGGTATTATATTTCCACCATTCTGCTGTAAAAAACCATAAATTATAATTATGTTTTTTAAATGAAATATATTTTCTGAAAAAATCATATATTTTATGTTGATTATATATATATAAATTTCCTGGAGTTTTTTGAAATTTGTCTATAATATTATATTTTGCATTTTTCAATGTAAAATTTTTTGAATTTGAATAGAAAAAAATCTTATATATTGATTGAAATATATCATTATTTTTTTGTTCACTTTTTCTTAAATATTCAAAATATAATATATTGTAATAATTTTCAATTATTTTACTTTCTAATCGCGGTGTAGACTTACTTTTGAGAATTGCTTCAAAATTACCATTTTCAAACAAATGCTTTTTTTCTTTTATTTTCTTTATTTGTAAATCAGCTGAAAAATAAAGTTTTTTTAAGTCTTTTTTAGAAAAATTAGGAATAGATAGAAACTCTATTTTATCGACATTTTCACAAGTTTTTTTCGATACTGAGACATCCATTAATTTTAATTGAACAACCTTAGTTATTTTTTTTTGAAAAATTTCTTTATTTTCTTTAAAATTTGAAATGGTAGTTATATTATATTTGGGTAAACTTTTTAAAAGTTGGCGATATATTCTATTAGTATCAATATTTGGTTTTGTAAAATCAAATAATAATCGTTTATTATAGACTATTTTATTTTTAATAAGTTGTGTTCGAAAATAAAAAAGTTGATTTACCAAGCTTGAATAATTTTCAGTATTTTGTTTAGCGTTAAGTAAATTAAGAGCAAATAAATCATTTATTTCATTAAATTTTAGATTTATTAAAAATTGGTCGTTAAATGATTTTTCAATTTTTTGAAATATTTGAATTTGTTCAAGATTTGTATGATTAATATGTTTTAACAAATAATTTTGACTTTTAGTAATATATTCAAAATTAGAAATTTTATATAATATCGAATTTTTTTTGGTTAGTTTTATTTTTAATAAAAAAGAATTAGGAATAAATTTGTTTGAAAAATAAAATAATTTTAGATTACTTGTTTTAGATAAATATTGATTATAAACTTTCCATTTTATTTTTTTATAATTAAGATTTTTGTCAATAGTCAAAATAAACTTTTTTAATTTTTTTTTTACAAATATTAAATAAAAAGATCTTGTATTTAATAATTTAGTACGAGTTTCATAAGAGTTTATTTTTATTATCTTATAAAAATTAAAAATTTTTTGAATTGGAGTAATATCTTTAATTAATAACTGATTTAGTAATTTATTTCTACTAATATTTTGATTAAATGGTGATAATAAAAAAAAAGGTTTATCAAATTTTGAATTTTCGTTATCAAATTGATTTATTAAATATAATTTATTATTTCCTTTAATTAAAGTTTCTTTTAGTTTAAGATGCTTTGTATAAAAAGAATACTTTTTGGAGAGCAAAAAGGTTGGTGAAAAAAAATAAAAAAATTGAAAAAATAAATTAAATTTTGTTTGGTAGATATAATTTTTTTTATTTAGAAAAGAATTTTGTTGAACTATATTATATGTTTGATTAGAAAAAATTGAAAAATTGATCAAAAAACTTAAATAATATTTCTTAATTTTCCATGAAATTATTGGAATAGTATTTGATGGTTCAATGGTTTTTTTTACATAACCAATTTTTTTTTTACTTAGTGAACTTTTTTTACTTAAATTAAAATTATTTATTAAAAAAGCTTGTAGCAATCTATAAGAAATAGTAGCTTTTTCTTTTTGTATTTTTTTCTTTGAAAATGTTCTAATTATTTTACTATTCAAATTTTTATTCATTTTAGATTTATTTAAAAAATCTGAAAAAGAGTATAAGTTTTTTGATAAAGTAAAAGAATTGAAAAAAACTTTTTTTTTAGGTTGTTGAATTTTTTTTTGTGATAATAACCAAAGTTGAGATTTTATAGAATTTAAAAGTTTCTTTTCTTTTGATAAAAATAAACATTTAAAAATTTGATCAAATTCTTCCTGGTTTTGTACAGTTTGAAAATTTTTTTTTCGCAATCGAAAGGTATCTTGATTTATTTTTTCTTTTGCAACGATATAATAATTTAAATCAAATATTAATTGACTTTTTTCGTTGTTAAATAGATTATCTTTATCTGGAAAAATTTTTAGAACATGATCTTTACTAAAAAACTGTTGTGGTATAATTTGAAAGTTTTTATGCAATTTTTTGAAAACTTTTGTGGACAGACGCGTATAATCTTCTTTGTGAAATTCTTGTTTTTGAATTTTTAACAAATTCAAAATATTTTGTTTTAATCCAATTGGATAAATCATAAAAATAACAATAAAAAATCCAAAAAAGAGTAAATTGTTTATAACAAAATTTTTATTTTTTATTAAATTATGCGAATTTTTCGATAAAGTAACTATTTGAAAATCAAATGAATTAATACTTTTTTTTACATTGAAAAATTTTGTGATTAATAATTGGATTAGACTCAAATTTATCCCTGAATTTGAGAAGTTTTGGGGTTCTTGCATTTGACTCAAATATGACTTTTTATATGAAAACTTTTTTTCTGGTAATTTTTGTTTCATTGCTTTACAACATTTACATAAAACTTTACTAATAAATATATTTTGTTATTAAAATTTTGAACAACTCATTTTTGCTAGAAATAAAATAAGTTTTTTCAATTATTTATTTTATGGAACATATAAAAATACTTAAATTTATTTATTACTTAAAAACAACTAAATAAAACGTCTTTTTTATTTTTATCTTATTTATTTGTTATTAATTAATATACTTTTCTCATGATGACATAAATATTAACTTTAGTCAACCAAAAAATTTTATTTTTTTTTACTTTGCTCTGGGCGAACGACGGGAATTGAACCCGCGCATGGAGGATCCACAATCCACTGCCTTAATCCACTTGGCTACGTCCGCCCTATAATAAATAATTTGTTATAAATGACCTTTAAGACATTTAAAAAATGTCTTAAAGGTCATTTCTAGTTTTTTCTTAGACTGATTTAAAAGATATATTGTTATCTTAAAGATTAGCCATTAACAACAGGAGCTTCAACAGCTGCTAAATCTAGAGGGAAATTATGAGCATTACGTTCATGCATAACTTCCATACCAAGGTTAGCGCGATTGATAATATCAGCCCATGTGTTGATAACACGACCTTGGCTGTCAACTACAGATTGGTTAAAATTAAAACCATTTAAGTTGAAAGCCATAGTGCTAATACCTAAAGCAGTAAACCAAATACCTACAACAGGCCAAGCAGCTAGTAAGAAGTGTAACGAACGAGAATTGTTGAAACTAGCATATTGGAAGATTAATCTACCAAAATAACCGTGAGCAGCTACAATATTGTAAGTTTCTTCTTCTTGACCAAATTTGTAACCTGCATTAGCAGATTCATTTTCAGTAGTTTCGCGGATCAAACTAGAAGTTACCAAAGATCCATGCATAGCACTAAATAGAGAGCCACCGAAAACACCAATAACACCCAACATGTGGAATGGATGCATAAGGATATTATGTTCAGCTTGGAATACAATCATGAAATTGAAAGTACCAGAAATACCTAAAGGCATACCGTCAGAAAAGCTTCCTTGACCAATAGGGTAAATTAAGAAAACTGCGGTAGCAGCAGCAACAGGAGCTGAATATGCAACAGCGATCCAAGGACGCATACCTAAACGGAAGCTAAGTTCCCATTCACGACCCATGTAGCAAGCTACACCAAGTAAGAAATGAAGAACAATAAGTTCATAAGGACCACCATTATATAACCATTCATCTACAGAAGCTGCTTCCCAAATAGGATAAAAATGTAAACCGATAGCTGCAGAAGTAGGAATAATAGCACCAGAAATGATATTATTACCATAAAGAAGAGAACCAGATACAGGTTCACGGATACCATCGATATCTACTGGAGGAGCTGCGATGAAAGCAATAATAAATACAGAAGTTGCTGTTAATAAAGTAGGAATCATCAATACACCGAACCATCCAACATATAGACGATTTTCAGTGCTAGTAATCCAATTGCAGAAACGACCCCAAATGCTTGCGCTTTCGCGTCTTTCTAAAGTTGCAGTCATGATAAAACTTGGTTTTTGAATTAATTAAAAAGTTCCCAAGCAAATTAACTTGTTAATTAATAGTATTACACATATTTCAATGTTCTGTCAACTAATATTTACTTCGATTGACAAAAAAAATTAATATGTTTTTAATTTTTTGGGTTGCCCGGGGATCGAACCCGGAACTAGTCGGATGAAGTAGATTAATTCATTTTATGATTACTAATGAAAATATCTCTTCCCAAACCGTACTTGCAATTTTCATTGCATACGGCTTTCTTCATGAATTTTAATAATTTTTACAAATTTTGGACATTCTTTAATTTTTGAAAAAAATTTACTAAATAGTTTATTTGAATAATATTCAAATACCAAATTTTATGTTCATGCGAATTGATTTGCCAAAAATTTGAAAAATTTGATTGTGTTTTTTTCAAAAAAGTAGAATGTGTTATAAAATTTGAACCATAACGTCTCCATACGTTACGTATAGTACTTTTATGTTTACATGCTAAAGTTTTAGCACAAGAAAATCGAAGAATATACTGCAATTGATATAAACCTTTTTTTCTTAAGGATCCACCATAATAAAAAAAAATAGTTTTTGTTATTTCATCAAATCGTTTAAAAATCTCGTAATCTGCCAACGTTGTCCAAGATAATTTACAAATGGGGCTTCCTGTATTATCACAAAATTTTTCTTTAGCTAATATTCTAATTAAATATTTGATTGGTATAATAATACAAAATTCTTTGGTAATTAAATTTGTATTAATAGTATGATTTATTAATTCGATTTGAGTTAAAGTTTGTTTATTTTTGTTGCGAAAAATATAACCTAAAAAGCAGATAAAACTTTTTGATAAATCTTTAAGAAAAATTCGGTTAGGTTCGAACCAAAAATGAAAATATTTTTCCCAAAAAAGAACTAAAAAAGTAGTCCAATTTTTTCCTAATATTTTTAGATTTCCATTTATAATCAGAATTGAACGATTATTATATCTCGTATAATGAATCGAAATATTTTTTTCAATATCAATATTTTTTTCGATTTTTCTAAAATTTGATTGTTTTGATATATTTTTGATTTTTTTACCAAAATTAGTCCGATCTAAAAAAAACCAAAAGGAAGTTGATTTAAAATCATAAAAATTTTTCCATATAAAATTTAAAGAACATTCAAATTTATAAAGGTAAAAATTCCATAATAAATTATGAAATTGGTTATTTCTTCCATAAAAAAAAAACGGTTTGAAAATAATAGAATTTTTATTTTGATAAAGAAAAAGTCTTAACAGATGTATAAATAAAATATCTTGAACATGTTGACGGAAAATTCGTATAAAAGTTTCTGGATGAAAAGAATATGGTATTGTAAATTCTAAGCAAATAGTAGCGTTGCAAATATTGTCTTCTAAAAAAGGAAAAACGGAATGTAAAGATTGGTAACTATTCCAATTTTTTGGTTTTTTTCTAAATGATTTGAATCTATATGACAAAATACAGTCAAAAATAATTAATAGAATTTCTTGAAAAATCTGATAAAATTTAGTAGTAAATTGATTAGAAAAAATCCAAGAAAAATTGGATTCACGTGATCTTTTTATTAAACGTTTTAGTTTTATAAAATGAAATTTGTTATTATTTCTACGATAATCTTTTTTTATACAATACTTTGAGTCATTAACAAAACGATTATAGGCGATTGCGTAAAGAGAATCTTGAAAAAGAAGTGGATATAAAAATTGTTGTTGGCAAAAACTTTTTTTTTTGAGATTTCTTAACTCCATAATAGTAGAAAAATCCTTAGCCATGATACTCCTACTTTTTTATTGGAATGGGAAATTATAATAAAACATGATACAATCTATAAATTGAAAACAAAAAAGATTGTTCTTCTGACTTAAAAAAATGAGAATTTTAATTTAGTCAGAATACTGGTAAATTTTACACATTTAGTTTTTTCAGTATTTAGGATTCAGTATTGGTAAAAAATTCTATTCTTAACTAAATAGAATTTTTTCCTTTAATTAGATTGACAATATAAAAAAGCTTTTAACTAGTTAATCAATTTATATATTAGGAAATATTTTTATAATTTTGTTTGAAAAAATAGAAGCTGGTTCTTCTTTAATTACCTCTGATTTAAGCAAATTAGCCTTATCCATTAACTCTAATTAACTATTAAACGACATGCTATTTTCTCCAAAAAGTTTTCTTCTAGGATTAGTCGTAGTTTTACAAACCTTGTCTAAAGTATGGTTGATTCAAAATTTTCATCCCAATGTGAAAAAATCCAAGTCGAACTTAAAAGCCGAGTACTCTACCATTGAGTTAGCAACCCAGTATTTAATCCAAGTTAAAAATAAAATTTTATAAATAAAAATAATAATTGAAATAATTATAGTTATATCAATTGGTTTTGTCAATTCACGGTTTTGGATAAATAATATAAATTTCAATTACAAATACTCAAAAAAAATTCAATTATTTAATAAAATTTCAATACAATTTTATTAAATAGTAAGAAAATTTATGTTTTTTTTAATCTTAATTTAAATATAATTTGAGAAATAGTATTAATTATATTCAAATTGTTTATTCTTGGAATAAAAATAACCATATATATATATATAAAAAAAGAAAGAAATGGATGATAAAAAAATGATTGTATAAAATCAAAAAAAGGATTCATAGTTTTTTCCTTAAAAATTAGTTGAAATTGTAAGTGTTAGAACTTTATCGGTTATATGAATTTTCAACAACCAATAAAGTTCTAACACTTATAGTAAAGATAAACTTCAAAAAAATATGAAAAAATATTTTTACATACGTGTTATTTAAATTAAAGTGAATCTACGCATTTAACGCTTCTTTAGCGGCATACATTGTTTCTGCGGTAATTTGTGTAATACCATTTTGTCGGGCAAATTTCTCCGTATTTCTCTTAATTTTACCTCTAACAAAACCTGGTATTTTATTTAGTTCTAATAAACTTTCAGAATTCCAAGTTAAATCTGTATCTGTAGATAAAGATTTAGTAATAACTTCTTTGGTATCATGACCACCAAAAATTTCTAGAAGGTGATCTTCCATTCCCAAAGTAAATGAATTATAAACTAAATCTGCAACTTGATTTGTACCTTCATAACCGAGAAAAGGTCTATAACCCAAAGTAAAATTTTGGATATGAACTGGTGAAGAAATAACTCCACAGGGAATATCAAGACGTTTACCAATATGACGTTCCATTTGAGTACCAAAAATAGCCGAAGGTTCTACACGAGCAATCATATCCCCCACTTTTGTGTGATCATCAGTAATAATTATTTCATCACAAAAATTTTGAACCTGTTCTTTAAACCATTCTTGGTCATGTTTACAATAAGTACCGGCACAACTTACACGGATTCCCATTTCACAAGCAAGAATTTTAGTAATGGAAGCAGCATGCGTTGCATCACCAAAAACCACTGCTTTTTTACCTGTTAGATTTTGACAATCTATAGATCTTGAAAACCACGCAGCTTGTGAAATAAATTTTGTTTGTTCGTCAATATATGGTTCATAATTCACTTTTTTTTTTAACAAAATAGGGTACTGCATATTAATTCTTTCTTGAATCTGTCGAATACAATTAGCTATATCTACAATTCCCATTGGTGTTGTAGATATATAAGACATTCCAAATTCTTTTTCCAAATATTTTGCTGTCATTAACCCAGTTTCACGATAAGGAACCAAATTAAACCAAGCCTTTGGTAACATATGTAGGTTTTCGACAAATCCTCCTTCAGGAATTACTTGATTTATTTCAATACCTAAATCTTTTAATAAACGTTTTAATTCACGGCAGTCATGTTGGTTATGAAAACCTAATGTAAAAATACCAATTATATTTGCAGACGGTTTTTCTGTTAATGATACGTTAAAATTTTCTTGTCGTCGAGCTTTATCCAAATAATATCGAACTACTTGTTCTAATGTTCTATCTGCAGCTTGAAGTTCATTAACACGATAGTGATTTACATCTGCAAGTATTATATCAGAATCTGAAGAAGCAGAAGCTCTTTCCACAAAATTTTGTAAATCTTCTTGTAAAATACTAGAAGTACATGTAGGGGTTAATACAATTAAATTGGGTTTTTCTTGTTTATCTTTTCTTGAAATATTATCTACTACCTTTTCTTGGGATCCACGAGCTAATACATGTCGATCGACAATACTAGCCGTTACGGGGGTAAAATCCCTCTCCCGTTCTAACATAGAACGCATAACATTGAAATAGTCGTCTCCTAAAGGAGCATGCATAATAGCATGTACATTCTTGAAAGAACTAGCTACCCGCAAAGTTCCAATATGGGCAGGCCCTGCATACATCCAATAAGCTAATTTCATAAATTTCAAATTTCTTTAGTTTCAATAGTCTATTTTTTATATTAATTATATAATAAAGTTTTATAACTGAAAAAAACCTTATCTATAAATGAATCATTTATAGATAGGATGTAAAGATTTATTATATCATATAATTATCTTTGTTAAGTTATAATTCAATTTTTTGATAAAAACTTGATTTATCTGGGACGGAAGGATTCGAACCTCCGAATGACGGGATCAAAACCCGCTGCCTTACCACTTGGCCACGCCCCATGTGTTTAACACAAAAAATTTAACTTTTTACTTTATAGTAAAAGATTTATTCGGTTTCTGTCAATCAATTAACATTAATTAGAAAATACTAAATTTATATTAATTAAAAAATAAAAATTAGAACCATTTTGAAGCTGAAAGATCTTGTAGTAAAATATACCTAGTAGTTTCATATTTAGCTTGTTCTATTTTTCCACTTAAGTTTTGTAATTATATTGATACTTTAAAAACGAATTTATTTATGTTTAATATTTGTTTAAATAATTTATTTCATTTAAATGGTTTTCTTTTGGGTAAATTACCTGAAGCTTATGCTATTTTTGATCCAATTGTAGATGTAATGCCAGTAATACCAGTTTTCTTTTTTCTTTTAGCTTTTGTTTGGCAAGCTGCTGTAAGTTTTCGATAATTTAATTAAATTTTTTAATTACTTTACCAGAAATTTTATAACTCAAGTATTTTGATTAACGAATTATAAACTATAGATCTGTAATTTATTCTATTCTATTTCTAGTAGCGATTCTGTTGGAGATTATGTTATGCTTACTCTGAAACTATTTGTTTATACAATAGTTATATTTTTTGTTTCTCTTTTCGTTTTCGGATTTTTATCCAATGACCCAGGACGAAATCCTGGACGTAAAGAATAATTCTGGTTTGTAAAATAATTATTTATGAGCGGAGAATGAGCGGAGAGAGAGGGATTCGAACCCTCGGTACAAATAGTTCGTACAACGGATTAGCAATCCGCCGCTTTCGTCCACTCGGCCATCTCTCCAAGCTATAATAAAATATTAAAGAAAATAAACTATCAAGTAAATTCCATAAACAGGTAATATTATATTTTACTTTTCTTTTATCTATATCTATATCCATAACAGATATAGATATAGATATTATCATATAAAATATAACTGTTTCCAAAATTATTTAGTACTAATAATTAGTTTAAGCTTATCTGGTTTTTTTATTGAAGTTTTAAAATAATTTAAAATAAATTGTCGTAATTTTTTATTAATGAGATAATCTTTACTATCTCAAATTTAATTAATTTATTGATACAATGCTTTACCTAGTCTTAGGGCTAAAATACCTGTAACGAAAACACTTAAAAGGATTACAATAATTTGATTATCCGAAATTGAAACCATTACTTTTACTTCTCCTTAATTATTTGGAAATAAAAAAAATATATATATGATATAATTAGGAATAGAATTAAAAACTTTAATTTTCGGTTTATTTTATCTTGAAGCAGTTTTTTTATAAAAAAAATAATAATATGAACTTGGTAATATTGTATCGATTTAACTTTATTATTGCTATAGCTTTTTGGACAAAACTTGTTGGAATTATAAAAAAGGAGAAGTTGAAGCAGAATGAATTTAGAAGTTATTGCACAGCTTATTGTTCTGGCTTTAATCGTTGCGTCAGGTCCATTGGTTATTGCTCTATTAGCAGCTCGTAAAGGTAATTTATAATTTATCATTTCTAATAATAATCTAATAATAATATTTTTAAAATGATTAATAAAATACTGTTAATATTAATACTTAACCTTTTTTTAGGCTCTTCATAGTGTTAATATTAACAGTATTCATTTTTAATAGCGGGTATAGTTTAGTGGTAAAAGTGCGATTCGTTTACTTTACAATTAAAAAAAGTTGGAGGATCTATCTTTCACATTTTTTTAATTTCATTTTTTTAAAAGAATTTAAATCTTTTTTTGTTTATACTAAAAAAATAAATTATTATTCCTTTCTGTTGAAAAAAATATTTAAAAATATATTCAACAAGGTAAGAAGCGAATCTTTATAGAAAAATATACTTATATTTTTTCTAAATCCAAAGTCTATGGAAAGAAATTCGAAAATGTAAAATCTATCGTAACTAAACCATTAATTTATTATGTTGAAAATATATCATGGTGATAAAATAATTTAGATATTTTTAGTTTACTAAAAATATAAATAAGGTCTATTAATTGTTCGGTGGAAAAGCTTTTCCTATAGATAAAAAATAAATAAAAATGAAAAACGAAGTAATCAAAAATTATAATTATAAGAGATTATTTTTTTTGATAGGATCATCTAATAAAGTATTTTTCATTAAAAGAAAAAAAAATTGACGTAGATGTTATAAAGATATTTTGAAAATTTGAGTAAATAATATTTAAATTTTCTTCAATGTATACACTTTTTGTTTTATATTTGTAAAGGAGCCAAATGGAAAGAAATTTCCACGTTTAGTTCTGAAATAGGGACGTTTATTTAGAAAAATAAAATGTCAACTATAACCCTTAGCCTTCCAAGCTAATGATGCGGGTTCGATTCCCGCTACCCGCTATTTGAATATATCGGAACTAAAAAAATAGAAAGATTCTATTTTTTTAGTTCCAATATATTAATGCTAGCGTCCATCGTCTAAAGGATAGGATAGAGGTCTTCTAAACCTCCAGTATAGGTTCGAATCCTATTGGACGTATTATTTATTAATTTTTATGTCATTTTTTCCTTTTTTATTATTTTCCTTCTTGAAATAAGAAAAGTTCAACATATTCTTTAATAGATTCTTTTAAAATACTTTCTGCTTGTTCATTAAAAACTTTAGTTGAATTAATAATTTCTATAAACTGAGGTTTATTAGTTACTATGTATTCACGTAATTGAACAAGAAATTTTTTAACTTGTTCAGGTTCTAATACATCCAAATAACCATTAACTCCTGTATAAATAGTTGCTACTTGTTCTGCTACACTAAGAGGTGCTGATTGAGATTGTTTTAACAATTCACGTAATCGTTGACCTCTAGCTAATTGATTTTGGGTAGCTTTATCAAGATCTGACGCAAATTGGGCAAAAGCTTCTAGTTCAGAAAATTGAGCTAACTCTAGCTTCAATTTTCCAGCTACTTGTTTCATAGCTTTAATTTGTGCAGCCGAACCAACTCTCGATACGGATATACCAACATTAATTGCTGGTCTAATCCCAGCATTAAATAAATCAGCTGATAAAAATATTTGTCCATCTGTAATGGAAATAACATTTGTTGGTATATAAGCTGAAACATCACCTGCTTGAGTTTCAACAATAGGTAAAGCTGTCATACTTCCTTCGCCTAAATTTGAATTTAATTTAGCTGCTCTTTCTAAAAGACGAGAATGCAAGTAAAAAACATCTCCTGGATATGCTTCTCGACCTGGTGGTCTTCGTAATAAAAGAGACATCTGTCTATAAGCTTGTGCTTGCTTAGATAGATCATCATAAACAATAAGAGTATGTTGTTCACGATACATAAAGTATTCCGCAATAGCAGCTCCTGTATAAGGAGCTAAATATTGTAATGTAGCTGGAGAATTAGCAGTTTCCGCAACAATAATTGTGTAATCAAGAGCACCACGTTCTTCAAAATTATTTACTACTTGTGCTACAGAAGATGCTTTTTGTCCAATAGCTACATATACACATATAACATTTTGGCCTTTCTGGTTTAAGATAGTGTCTGTAGCTACAGCTGTTTTTCCTGTTTGCCTATCTCCTATAATTAATTCTCTTTGACCACGTCCAATAGGAATCATTGAATCAATTGCAATAAGTCCTGTTTGCATTGGTTCATAAACTGAACGTCTAGAAACAATACCTGGAGCAGGAGATTCAATTAGTCTAAATTCAGAGGTTGAAATTTGACCTTTACCATCAATAGGTTGAGCCAAAGCATTTACAACACGACCTAAATAAGCATCACCTACAGGTATTTGAGCAATTTGACCTGTTGCTTTTACTGAGCTACCCTCTTGTATAGTTAGTCCATCACCCATTAAAACTACTCCAACGTTATCTGACTCTAGATTTAAAGCAATGCCTACAGTACCGTCTTCAAATTCGACTAATTCACCAGCCATTACTTTATCGAGTCCATAGATACGAGCAATACCATCTCCTACTTGAAGTACAATCCCAATATTAACAATTTTAACTTCTTGATTATATTTCTCAATTTGTGTACGTATAACACTGCTAATTTCGTCAGGTTTAATATTTGCCATTAGCTTTTTTTATTAATTAATTTCTGAAAGATAAAGCCTATATATAAATAAAAAGTTACTCAATAGAACTTTCCATGGCCCTTAAAAGGCCAATATTATGATCAATCATACGCAAATGAAGTTCATTGTTTAAGCGATTTTTTAATGTTTCCAGAGCTCGTTCAAGTGCTAATCGAGAAACTTGCTGTCGAACTTGTTCAATTGCTCTTTGTTTTTCAAAGCGAATTGTAGCATTTTTTGAATCTTCTAATCTTTTTGAATCTCCATCAGCAGAATCTATTAATTCTTTTTTTTCTCTATCCATTTGAGACAATCCACTTATTCGAATATCATCCGCTTTGGCTTTTGCTTGTTGTAGACGATTTTTAGCTTGATCCAATTTATAAGCCGCGTCTTTATAACGTTCTTCTGCATCACGAATAGTATTTAAAATAGTGAGTTTACGATTTTTTAATAAATTACTTAATGAAGTAGATTTAGTTTTTATATATAAATCTCTTCCCAAACCGAGCATGAATTTTTGGATTCACCCGGCTTTCTCTTTGGTTTTTAATAAACCAAAACAGTCGTCTTCATTTTAGTGTGTTTTTTACTCAGAAATAGTTGATGACTCTTTTGACAGTTAAGTTTTTTAATTTTCAATTGTCAGTACGATTGTTATTTCGAAATAATTATATTTTAAGTTAGGTTATCAATTCGACGCTTTTTTAAATCAATGTTTTTGAAGAAACATTTTAATAGAATTTAGTATTTTTATTGATACGAGTGTTATGTATCAAATAAAAAATCCTTAACCAATTTTTAAATGGTAAGATAAAGAAAATCTTAATTGCGTCTAGATTTTAAGCAGTTAAAGCTTTAACCATTTCAATTTTTTCCCTTAATTAAATAAATTTATTTAATTTTTTACGAAATGCTATAGTTCTTTTATATTTTTTTCTTTAAGTAATTCGTTGGAATTATGTACTTTTCAAGTACTATTGGAAAAATCCAATTATTTATTCGATTATTCAATCCGCACACACTCCCTTACCAAAGTAAATTAATAAACCCAGTACTACCCCTAAATTAATTAAGTTTGTTTCTAAAATATTTGTATTTAATCCAAAATCATTACTTACATCCCAAAATTTTTGGGAAATAACAAAATTAATCCCGTTTTTCATAATATCCTCTCTATATTTAATTATTAAATTATCTTTTTTGCGGAGTTTTTTGTTTACTCTACACACTCCTAAAATTGATCTAAAAATTGATTTACAAAATTTCAAAAATTTTTAGATATTAATGATAATAATTATATTTCTATTATTAAACAAAAGGATTTGCAAACAAAAGCGCCAAAGCTACAACTAACCCATATATAGTTAAAGCTTCCATAAAAGCTAAACTTAATAATAAAGTACCTCGAATTTTGCCTTCTGCTTCAGGTTGTCTTGCAATACCTTCTACAGCTTGACCTGCGGCGGTGCCTTGTCCAATACCAGGTCCAATAGAAGCTAAACCTACAGCTAATCCAGCAGCAACAACAGAAGCAGCAGAAATCAAAGGGTTCATAATAATCTCCTCTAATGAAGTTTGATGAAAGATTTTTAATAAAATTAATATGTAATCTTTATTGCTTATTGAAATTTTGTATAAATTATTTGAAGCAATTAATAACTCAAAATGTCTCTTTTTAGAAATGTAAAGTGATAGTATCACTTGAAAAAGATTGATTTTTAGGTTTTACAGTTTTTTTTTCTTTATCTCCAATTATTCTTAATCTAAAAATCAATTTTAACCAAGGAATTCATTTTTGTAAACTTTTTATAAAAATAATATGTCTAGTATATAAGATATAGTTTAACCTAAAAAATAATTTAATAAAATGTACATTTTTAGTACCAATTTTTGTATTAAATATTTTTTTAATGATGACCCTCCATGGATTCTCCTATATAAGCTGCTGCTAGTGTTGCGAAGATCAAAGCTTGTATAGCACTAGTAAATAATCCCAAAAACATCATTGGTATAGGAATAACTAAAGGAACAAGAGAAATTAAAACAGCAACAACTAATTCGTCGGCTAATATATTTCCAAAAAGTCGGAAACTAAGTGATAAAGGTTTCGTAAAATCTTCTAAAATATTTATTGGTAAAAGCACCGGAGTTGGTTGAATATATTTAGCAAAATAACTTAATCCTTTTTTATTAAGACCAGCATAGAAATATGCTATTGAAGTAAGTAAAGCTAAAGCTACTGTAGTGTTAATGTCATTTGTAGGTGCAGCAAGTTCACCGTGTGGTAATTCGAAAACTCGCCAAGGAATTAAAGCTCCAGACCAATTTGAGACAAAAATAAATAAAAACATAGTGCCAACAAATGGAACCCATGGTCGGTATTCCTCTTCTCCGATTTGAGTTCTAGTTAAATCTCGAATAAATTCTAAAACATATTCTACGAAATTTTGGGGACCTGTTGGAATTGCTTGTAAATTTCTAGTAGCTAAAATGGCTAAGCTTAATAATATAGCAACTACAACCCAAGAGGTTATAAGAACTTGAGCATGAACCTGAAAATTGCCTAATTGCCAATAAAAATGCTGACCTACCTCTACATTGGATATGTCATAAAAATAGTTGCCGTAAGTTTTTAGAATATTGAGCATCTTACTCCTTATAAAAATAAATTTACAAAAGTAATTACTTTTGTAAATTTATTTTATTTATTTATTTCAAATTAACTATTTAAAAATTCAAAATAATACTACTGTAAGTATTATTTTATTTCATTTATTCTATAATATTAACAATTATAGTAGATAATATCACTAATACTACTAAAAAATAGGTTATTATTTTGGAATTTATAATATTTCTCCACTGGGATTATGACGACCTTCTCGTATAGCTGATGTTAATTTATTTAAAATCCATCGAATAGAAGCTCTGGCGTCGTCATTTGCAGGAATTGGTATGTCTGTAAGGTCTGGATCACAATCAGTATCAACTAAACAAATTGTTGGAATACCAAGAGTTATACATTCTTGAATAGCTGTAAATTCTTTTTGCTGATCAATAATTATAACAATATCAGGTAAATCAGTCATATATTTAATTCCACCTAAATATTTTTGTAATTGATCCAATTGTCGCTCTAAATCCGCTGCTTTTTTTTTTGGAAGTTTATTAAATGTACCTAGTAATTTTTTGTTTTCTAAGTCTTGAAATTTTTGAAGACGTGTTTGTATAGTTGACCAGTTTGTTAACATGCCTCCAAGCCATTTTTGATTTACGTAATGACATCTTGCTTTTAAAGCAGCTGAAGCTACTAAGTCAGCTGCTTGATATTTTGTTCCTACTATTAAAAATTGTTTTCCTTTACTTGCAGCATTTGAAGCTAAGTCACAAGCTTCGGATAAAAAACGGGCAGTTTGGGTAAGATTTATAATATGAATTCCCCTTCGTTCTGTAAAAATATAAGGTGCCATTTTTGGGTTCCATTTACGTCCTTGGTGGCCAAAATGAACACCTGCTTCCATCATTTCTTCTAGATGAATATTCCAAGATTTTTGTTTCATTCTACGACTCAATCCTTTTTCATGGGTCAATAAAAAATATATAATAAAAATTATGGGTACAGCGATACAATTATAAGTAATTTAAATAATTTATTTTTTTTAATTTTCAAATATTTCTTATATGAAAGATGAATTTTTTAGTATGTTATGAACAGTTCCTGTATTTGGAAAAATAAAAGGCTTACTTTGATATATAAGAATATGTTTTATTTTTTTTTTGAACAAGTCTTTTTTATGAAATAACTTCTCTTTTTTTTTCTTTATCGTTTTTTGCCACAAAACTTCTTGAGACCCAGTACCGGCAGGAATAAGTCCACCAAGAATTACATTTTCTTTCAAACCTTTTAACCAATCAATCCGACCTTTCAAAGCTGCTTTTGCCAGGATTCGAGTTGTTTCTTGAAAACTAGCTTCTGAGATAAAACTTTGAGTGTTTAAAGATGATTTAGTTATTCCTAATAATATGGGCTCATAGGGAATTGCTTCTTCCAATATACGATTCATTCTTTGTGCTCGTGATAATTCAATAAGCTCACCTGGTAAAAAAATATTTATAATTCCATCTTCAGAAGTAGTTACTTTAGAAGTCATTTGTCGAACAATAATTTCTATATGTTTGTTTGATACATGAACACCTTGAGATTGATATACTTTCTGAATTTGATCAACTAAATTTATTTGTGCTTGTTCTGTACCAATTTTTGTACTTAGAAAAAATCCCCATAGATTTCCAATAAACTTTTTCATATCATTATTCCAATCGTCGAAACTATTTTCTAAATTAATAGATACGGAATTAATAGAACGAGCTTCTAATAATTGTTCAACTTTGGGTAAGCCTTGAATTATATCTCGTGATTTTAGCCGTTCATATATTAGAGTTATTAACGTATCGCCTTCTTTTACAGACTCACCATAGTTATTATGAATGAAAGCTCCTTCAGTTGCTAAATATGGTTTAGCTAGTCTAATAATTAAATAATTTTTATGCATACCTATAATTTGACTACCTGAAAAATTTTGTGAATATTTCGATATATAAAAATTTTCAAAGCATAGTTTTCCAATATACAGTTCTTGATACATTATTTTTTCGAATAAAAGAAAAGGTAAATACCAAATAAAAAAATTTCTATTAATATTTAAATTTAAAATAAATTTATAAATTTTACTATCTTCATCAATAAAATACCATCTTACATTTTGATATGTATTTTGATATTCGTTATTGATTTTTTGTATTTCGATTTTAGTAGAATTTTTCCAGTAAAACCAGTCAAAAGACCTTTGAATAGAAATATTGGGGTTTAAATTTCCAATTAACCCAAATTTTTTATATGCAAATTCTGACCATTTTTTTGATAATAAAGATGATACTTCTTTTAGTTTTTCTATGTTTTCCAATTCATCGAAACTTTTTTCGGGGGATTCAAAAAAATCAAAAAATTTATTTGATAAAAAATTTTTATTTTTATTAAAATCTAATAATTGCTTTATTTTGAATATCTTAACCAAATTATATGGACATAATATAAGGAAAGGCTTTATTTCATTATTTTCATAAGATAATACACGAATAATACCTTCATCGTTATTTATTATTTGGTTTTTAGATGAAAGGAAAATATCATAATGATTTTTTTTTAAAACAAATCGAGAGTTTAATTTATTTTGCTGAAATTTGTTATTCAGTATAGAGTAATAATATTTTATTAAACTAATTTGTATAAAATTTCTGGACTTATTTTTTATTTTTATTTTTAAAAATGAAACCTGAGCTTTTTGCAAAAAGTATCTATTTTTCCAATACACAATTAAACAAATTTGAAGTAATTGTATGTTTCTGTTTTTTAGTATTCGTATTTTTGAACCATCTTCATAAAATAAAAAATTTACACTTTTAATTTTAAAATTTTCATTTTTTTTCAATAAATTTAAAAGATTTGTCTTATTTGCGTCGTCAGATATTTGATATTCAATTACAGGTCGCATCAAAGCAAAAGGTTTTTCTTTTGAAGGTATAATCCATTGAAGATAAATCCAACGATCAAATTGAAATCGATTAAAAATTTTTTTTTCAGGTGGGATTAAAATATTTATTTGCTTTGAAATTTGACATGTTTCATTTGGATAATAAATAGTTCCAGGTAAAATTTTAACCTCATAGATATTGTTCACTCCTTTCTTAATTTTAACTAAACCATTTATATCACTTACTATATTTGAAGTAATTAATGTACCTTTTTTAATAAATTGATTATTTTTTACTAAAAGTAGAGCTAAATTTTTGATTGAAATATATATATTTTCAGGAATAAAGAAAAAATTTCCTGTTTTGACAATTTTATATTTTATTTTTGTTTTTATATCTTCATTACTATTTTGGTTAATTAAACTGGTTTGAATAGTACCATATTTTAAAATTCCAGATTTTTTTAAGTTATATTTAGGAGGATCTAAATAAGCAAAAATATCATTATTTTGTAAAAAACCATCTTTTTTGATTTTAAGAATAAACGGAATTGTATATTGTTTACGTAAAAAAAAATTTCTACGTTTTTTCTTTACATCATAGCCATGCAAAATAATATTTTCATATATAGCATTTTTTAAATAATGATATATGACATGGTTTGTTTTTGTTTTTATAATAATTTGATTTTTCCCAAAAATCCAAGAATTGAAAATACAAAGATTTACTTGATTTATATGTTTTAGATTCAAATCAAATACTTTTTCTTTTCCAATAATAATTTTAGATTCAATTTTATCTTGGTTTTCATAAAATAATATCGGTAATTTATCATTTTTATTAAATAATTTTCCAGATAATACCCATATATGAGATGCTTTAAGTATTGAATGAATATTATTATATATATTTTGAGATGCATGATGAACTTTTGTACTCCAACAAATTTCTCCTTCAAAATTGGAGTAAATGTATTTTTGAACTTTTTCTTTAAATGGTGAAGTCTTAGCTCGAATTTCAGCAATAACTTGTTTTGATTCTACATATTGAGAATTTCGAACTAATAATAAACTTTTTGATGGAATAGTTAAATTATACTTTTTACTTCGATTTTGAATATTTAAAATTAATTTTGACTGGCATATCCAGGCAGGAGTTCCGTGGCGTGTGCGTGTTGGATAAATTAAATTCTCATCAAATTTTATAATACCATTAAATGGTGTTCGTACATGTTCAGCAATATCACCTGTGAATACACCTCCTGTATGAAAAGTTCGTAAGGTCAATTGTGTTCCAGGTTCACCTATTGATTGTCCAGCAATAATACCTACAGCTTCACCTATTTCGATCAAATTTCCATTTGTAAGACTCCAACCGTAACATAATTGACAAATCCAAAGTATACTTTTACAAGTTAAAGGTGACCTTATATGAATTACTTCTACATTTGAATTTGTTAATATAGTTGATAAAGAAACCCCAATATCTTGATTACGAGTAGCAAAACATCGATTATTTATATATATATTCTCTGCTAATACACGTCCAAGTAATTTTTGATAAAAATTTTTCTTTTTTATTTGAGAATCACTTATAAAAATACCATAAAAAGTTTCACAATCTCTTTTACGGACAACAATGCGTTGAACTACTTCAACTAGTCTACGAGTTAAATATCCAGCATCGGATGTTCGTACAGCAGTATCAACAATACCTTTTCGAGCTCCATAACAAGAAATTATGTATTCTGTTAGAGATAACCCTTCTCGAAAATTACTTTGAATAGGTAAATCAATAATTTGTCCTTGAGGATCTGACATTAAACCACGCATACCGACTAATTGGTGAACTTGTGATGTACTTCCACGAGCACCAGAAAAAGACATCATATGAACTGGGTTTAAGGGATCAGTCATTCTAAAGTTTGGATTCATTTCTTGTTTTAAATATTCGCTTGTTGCATACCATGTTTCTATAAGTTGTCGCAATTTTTCTACAGCATGTAAATTCCCATAACTTTGATGTTTTTCTGATAAATTACTATACTGTTCTGCATCTTGAATAAGCCAACTTTTTGATGGTGCTGTTAAAAGATCATCAATGCCTAAGGAAATTGAACTTAAAGTAGCTTGTTGAAAACCTAATGTTTTAAGTTGATCTAAAACGTGCGTTGTATAAGTAATTCCAAAATGTGATATTAATCTACTTATCAGTTGTCTCATGGCAATTCGATCCATAACTTTATTATAAAATATCAAATCGACTGGTCTTGCCATGGAAAAAACCTCCATTTATTTTACAAACTTGAATCATCAATTAGCGATTTAAAATAAATTGTTTTTTAGTTATTCTTGAATTATTTTTTTTTAAGAAATAATTTTTTAATATTTTTTTATACTAATTTTTTTCGTTTTAAGGATGTTTTATAAGTTCCTTGTATTGCTTCATCAACTTGTTGATTAAATATAACACGACCTGCAGTCGTACAAATAAAAATGATTAAAGTTTCTCGATTTTTATTTCTTCTAATTTGAAAATTTTCATAAATTTGGTAGAAATTTCCTAGAGGTTTATATTGAGTTTCAATAGGTTCTTCATGAGTTATTGAAGTAACAATTTGAAAATTCACCTGGCATTCTAACCATAGAAGGCTATGTAGGTTAATTTTTTGCTGATTATATGCTCTTAAAACATCATCATACGTAGAAAAATACGGAATTTTAAAAAGTTGTTTCTTATTATTACTTGGGGCATACCTATTCCCATAAATCCCATGCAAGTTTTCTAGTGTTAAAATATATAGTCCAAGAAGCATATCTTGACTTGGTATAGATACAGGATCCCCTGTTGCTGGAGATAATAAATTTCTACGAGAAAGCATTAGTAAACGAGCTTCAGCTTGAGCTTCTAAAGATAATGGAACGTGAACTGCCATTTGATCTCCATCAAAGTCTGCGTTAAAACCATTACAAACTAAAGGATGTAAGTGGATTGCTCGGCCATTTACTAAAATAGGTTGAAATGCTTGTACACCTAATCGGTGTAATGTTGGTGCACGATTCAATAATATTGGATGTCCCTCCATTATTTCTTCAAGTATTTTCCATATAATAGGTTTTTCACTTTGAATCATTGTTTTGGCTACTCTTAAGTTAGGGGCCAGGTTTTGTCCAATAAGATTACGGATAACAAATGCTTGAAAAAGTTCTATTGCCATTTCTCGAGGTAATCCACATTGATGTAATGGAAGATAAGGACCTACTATAATAACGGACCGACCTGAATAATCAACTCTTTTTCCCAGTAAATTTTCACGAAATCTTCCTTCTTTTCCTTCAATTAAATCTGAAAAAGATTTATAAGCTCTATTATGACTATCTCGCATGGGTTGTCCCCTAATTCCATTATCAATAAGAGCATCCACAGCTTCTTGAACTAATCTTTTCTGGCAAACAATTAAACCCCCTGGTGTGGAATCACTACGTGCTAAAAAATCAAGAAGAGTATTATTTCTATAAATTACGCGTCTATAAAGTTCATTTAAGTCAGACATAATTAATTCACCTTCACCCAGTTCAATCATAGGTCTTAACTCCGGTGGCAAAACTGGTAATGTTGATAAAACCATCCATTCAGGTTTTATATTTGCCTGAAAAAAATGTTTTGCTAATTTAATTCGTCTAATTAATAAATCTTTTTGTCTTTGAATTTTTCTATCTTCCCATAAATTTCCTGTTGATTTTTGTTCAGCAAAGTCTTTCCATTGAGAATGTGCTTGATTTATTACATTTTGTAAATTTAAACTAATTAGTTGTTTTTTAATAGCATCACCCCCTGTAGCTATTTCTCTATTTTGAAATATCTCAAATCCTGTGTAAGAAAAAAAACGTGGAAATACGTCTCTCCAGGATTGATCTTCGTATTTGAATAAACCCTTTAATTTCAATAAAGTTGGCTTTTCGTTTATTATCGGTCTAGCAATAAAAAGATTGGGATAGGTTATTTAGAAAAAATCCCCCCTTAAGAATCGGACATGAAAATTTCCTTTCATCCGGCTCAACTAGTTTAATTTTAATTAATCATTTTTTTAGTACAAAAATTTTAATTTAGAAAATATAACTACTTATTACTCAAGTTTTAATTCCAACTTTGAATTATTGAGTGATCTCAATTTTTTGTAAAGTTAACAAATAAAATAGATAATTTGGTTTAAATTATTTATTTTTATTTACTTTAAAACAAAAAATTTTCTTGTTCATATATATATATTTTTGTATCCATTAGGTTTTCATTCTATTTCGATGATTTTTTTCTTTTTTGAAGTAAATTTGCGATGAATCGCCTTCAATATATCATAAAAAAGTAGTTTTCCTAACTACTTTTTTAAATTTCATTTTGCATTTTACGAAATCTAATATAATACATAATTATTATTTAACCATAGATCAAAAGTTCTAAACAACTAATTTTTTACTAATTGTTCTATTTTAAGCTTCATGCCTTTATTTTATATAGGCACGTCAAAATAGAAAGTATTTTAATTGTACAAGATTAAAATAACAGTTTTAAAAAAATCTGTAAAATATAAATTTATGATCAAGTCACACATCGCAATAAACTAGACTTTCTAATTCTTTAAGCGGTTTAGCTAAAATATTTGCTATACAACTAGGTAGACGTTTTAAATACCATATATGTGTTACAGGACATGCTAATTCAATATATCCCATCCTATATCGTCGAATTCTTGATTCAATAAACTCTACCCCACAATTTTCACAAAATTTAATATTTCCTTTTTTGTTTGTGATTCCTTGGTATTTTCCACAACTGCAAACTCCACTTTTAATAGGTCCAAAAATTCGTTCACAAAACAACCCATCTTTTTCGGGCTTATGTGTTTTATAATGTAATGTGTATGGTTTAGTTACTTGACCAACAATTTCACCATTAGGTAACGTTCTTTTAGCCCAACTTCGAATTTGTTCTGGGGAAGCTAGTTCAATTCGAAGGTATTTATATTTGTTTTGATAGGTCATAATATAAAATTACAATTTTTTTCTCAAATTTCTTTAAATTGGACTCCCAAATCTTTTTCTAATAAAGTTGCATAATTAATTTCTAAAGCTAAAGATCGTAATTCCCGAACAAGTAATTTGAAAGATTCCGGGGCAGTTTTAGGTTTTGGTATTGGTTCTCCTGTAACAATAGCACCAAGAACTTCATAACGAGCTTGAATATGATCAGATTTAATAGTTAACATTTCCTGTAAAATATAAGCAACACCAAACCCTTCTAAAGCCCAAACTTCCATTTCTCCAACTCTTTGTCCACCTTTTCTAGATCTTCCTCTTAAAGGTTGTTGGGTTACAAGTGCATAAGGGCCGCTGGAACGTGCGTGTATTTTATCGTCTACTTGATGAATTAATTTTAACATATAAGCCTTTCCTATAGTAATAGGTTGTTCAAAAGCTTCTCCAGTTCTTCCATCAAATAACCGACTTTTGCCAGGGTTATCTGGTTCAAATAACCAAGGATTTTTTGTTTTTTCACTTGCTTTAAAAAGTTCGGAAAAAACAAGTTTTCTTGAAGATTCCTGTTCATACCGTTCATCAAAAGGGGTTATTCTATAATTTTTATTAAGAAACTCGCCCGCTAATCCAAGTAAACATTCAAAAATTTGTCCTACATTCATTCTTGAAGGTACGCCAAGCGGACTTAATATCATATCGATAGGTATACCGTTTTGTAAAAAAGGCATATCTTGTCTTGGTAATATTTTTGAAACAATACCTTTATTACCATGTCTTCCAGCAATCTTATCACCTGTTTGTATTTTACGTTTTTGTAAAATATAGACATGAATTGTTTTTGTATCATTTGAGCCATCTTCTCGATAAATCGATCGAACATCAAGTACTCGCCCTTTTCCACCTATTGGAACTTTAAGAGAGGTTTCTTTAGAGTGAGCTACTTGAATACCAAAAATAGCTTGTAATAATTTTCCTTCAGGTGCTCTTAATGTTTCTTCTGTCTCATGAGGTGTTAATTTACCCACTAAAACATCTCCTGTTTCTACCCATGCACCTGTTGAAACAAAGCCATTTTTATCTAAATGCCTAAGAAGATAACTATCTAAATGAGGTATTTCCCGAGTAAATTTTTCAGCACCTTCACTTGTTACACGAGCTTCAATTTCATATTTTTCAATATGGAGTGACGTATAAATATCGTCATATATCAATCGTTCATTAATTAAAATTGCATCCTCAAAATTGTAACCCTCCCATGGCATATAAGCTACTAAAATATTTTTTCCTAGAGCTAACTCACCTTTTGAAGTTGCTGAACCATCAGCTAAAATTTGTCCTTTTTTAATATATTTATCTTTCTTTACTTGAGGTTTTTGATGTATACAAGTATTATTATTAGAACGTTGATATACAATTAAATTTGTGTTGATTAGTTTTGTATTAACTGATAAAGTAATTTTATTATTATCAATATAATGAATCTTTCCTCCTTTCATAGATACAATAATACTGCCTGAATCTAAAGCTATTTGGCTTTCTATACCTGTTCCGACAATACATTTTTCTGTTTTTAGAAGCGGAACAGCCTGGCGTTGCATATTTGAACCCATCAATGCTCGATTTGCGTCATTATGCTCTAAAAAAGGAATTAATGAAGCCCCAACAGAAAAATACTGTAAAGGAAAAATACTTCGGAGATGTACTTGTTCCCAAGCAATTGCAACAAAATCTTGTCGATATCGAACTGGAGTTATTTGGTTTTCTCGACTGTTTTGGTCTAGTGCTAAACGATTGCCAATAGCTATTCGATGATATTCATCTTCACCAGCTGAAATATTATGAATTTTATTGTTTACTTCAGCCATTTCAGAGATTTTGTAAAAAGGGCTTTCTAACCCTCCTAAATAATTAATTTGTGCATGAATAGCTAATGAACCTATAAGCCCCGCATTCATTCCTTCGGAGGTTTCAATAGGACAAATACGTCCATAATGACTAGGATGGATATCACGAACTTGAAAGCCAGCAGTTCTTCTTGTTAAACCTCCTGGACCTAAAGAACTTAATCTTCGTTTATGAACCATTTCTGTTAATGGATTTGTTTGGTCCAAAAATTGAGATAATGGATGTGAGCCAAAAAATTCTTTAAATGTTGTTATTACTGGAGTAGGTGTTATTAGACTTTTAGGAGTTGGTAATCTTTTTCGTTTATTTGCTCCACGCATAATTTGTCGAACTGAATTTTCTAAGCGATTTAATGCTAACTTTAATTGATCTTGTAATAAATCTGCTACTGAACAAACACGTTTATTTTTTAGGTGATCTATATCATCAAATTTTCCCATTCCAAATTGAGATTTTATTAAATAATTGACAGCAGCTAAAATATCTTGAGGTAATAGAAAAATTTCGTGTTCAGGTATGTTGAGATCAAATTTTTTGTTTAAGTTTAAACGTCCTGTTTTTCCGATTTCAAATCGTTGTTGAAAAAATTTTTTTTGTAGCTCCCTACGGATAGATTCTGAAAAAATAATATCACCACTTAAACTATATAGTTGTTTATATAGTTCAATAATAGCTTCTTCCGTTGAAGGAAGTTGTTCTTTTTTAGTTTTTTTTATTATCGATTTCAAAAAAATACTGGGATAAGATATATTTATCAAAATTTTTTCCAGATTTAAACCCATAGCCGATAATAAAACAAAAATTGAAACTTTTCGTTTTTTGCTAATTCTGGCCCATATTCGTCTTTTTACATCAATTTCGAGTTTTAATCTTCCACCCCAATTTGAAATTAAAGTTCCAGTATATATAGGAATTCTATTTCGATCGAGTTCAGAGTTATAATATATTCCAGGACTCCTTAAAATTTGATTAATTACAACTCTTGCTATACCGTTAACAATAAATGTACCTTGAGAATTCATTAAAGGAATACTACCTAGGAAAACTGTTTGCTTTTGTATATTTCCTTCCTTTTTTTGTTTTAACTGAGCTGGTACATATAAATCTGATGAATACGTAATAGATTGGTATACGGCATCTCTTTCTTTTATAAAAGGTTCTGTTAATTGATATTTTTCGCCAAATATTCGAAATTCTAGCTCTTGATCTATATCTTCAATTTTTGGAAATTTTATAAGTTCCTCGATTAAACCTTTATTAAGAAAACGATTAAAGCTTTGAAATTGTATTTTTCCAAATTCGGGAAGTACGAAAATTTTCATATTTTCTTTAAATAAAATTTTAGTTATATAACTTAAAAGTAAACATGAGGGTTTAATTTATTATTATTCATTTTTGAGTTATAATTTTTTATTTTAATTTTGATTTTTTTTATATTTTGTCCTTACTAATTATAAGCTATAATTTGAAAAATATATTTTACTTAAGGTACATTCTTATATGTAGGTAAAACGGCGACATAGCCAAGTGGTAAGGCAGGGGACTGCAAATCCTTCATCCCCAGTTCAAATCTGGGTGTCGCTTTGCTTTTTAGTATAAAAATTTTGGATTGTCTATTTTGTCATTTTTAGAAGCAAACTGTTATGCTCTATATTATATAGCCTGTAACATTTGAAATGTTTCTAAATCCTACTATAGACAACCCTTAGCTATCTTAAAACAATAAAATAAATAAAACAACTTAATTATTTATAATTTTCAATTATAAATAATTTTATAAAAATTGTTTGAAAATAAAAAAAATATACATATATATATATATACATCTTTTTTTTACTTGCTTTAATTTATTCAAACAAAGGAATTAATTTATGGATATTACTAATATAGCATGGGGTGCTTTAATGGTTGTTTTTACTTTTTCTTTATCACTTGTTGTATGGGGAAGAAGCGGTTTATAGCTCTTTACTAAAAACTAGCTTTTTTTAATATTTTTCAAAAATGAAGACATTGAATTTTTGAAAAATTCAATGTCTTCTAAATTTACTCATTTTTTTTCCAATAAGAAATATGTACCGTATAGTTAATTTTGTCTATTTTGAATTTACTTAGTAATAACTCTTTTGGTAATTTTAAATTTTTATAAATATTTTTTCTTTCAAATTCAGAAGAAACATTAGACTTTTTTTTATATTTTATGTAATTTGAATTACTTCTTAAAAAAATAGTTTCTAGAATGAAAAATATTGTTGTTCCGCTTAATAGAATTTGAGATAAAAGAAGAATAGGATCTAAGCGCCAACCTTGAAAAAAAAGAATTCCTCCACATAGTAACCCAACGGAAGAAAAAAAAAAGTCATAATATTAGGATAGATTTTTTAAACAAATCCCCCCTAAAAACCATATATGAAATGTTTAATTCAGTATGGCTTGAGCAAAAAAATAAGTTTTTTCACGCAAAATCCAAGTCAATTTTATTTAATTTTTTGGATAGTCTCTTTCTTTCGAATTAGATTTTTTTATTGTAATTTCGAAAGCATTATATTTTTTAGTACTTATTTTTACTATCTTTAGGTTCATATTAAATTCCGTTGCTATAATTATTTATTTTCTAGAGAAAATATTATAAGTTATGAGTATTTTATTTAATAATATTTCTATATTCATATATGCCAAATTAAAGTATTTAAATATCAAATGAAGTATTTTGATAAGTTTTCGAAATAACTTAATAAATGTTGATATGTTTTAACCATAGATTTCAATTTAAAAAAATTACTTTTTCTATTCATTCAAGTTTCATATAAATAATACTTAAAATATGTTGAAAATTTTTATTTCAAGTACCTATAAAAAATCACACCTCTAGAAACAGAAGGTTCCCTTTCTTTTAGGGCATATAAAAGTATACCTATTGTTACTAAAGCTACCCCTATTATAGTACTGGGGCCTATTTCCATATGATTCATTTTTTATAATTTTAGTAAGTAAGAAAGTAACAAAAAAAAAACATCTCAATAATATTTACTTTCACTTTTGTATTTTTTATTTATTACTAAAGTGAAAAAATTGGGATTTTATTATAAATTTAATTACTTTCACCAGCTGTTTTTACATAGAGAATAAGTAAGAAAGCAGTAGGAACCAATATAAAAAGAGCCGTAGCGATAAATGCTGAAATATTTACTTCCATAATTTATAATTTTTTAATAGTTTTTTTAGAAATATCCAAGATATTCTATATTTTAAATAAAAATTTTATTCAAAAGTTTCATTTATTTAATATTCTTAGATTTTCTATGTGATAGTTAATTTTTTTTTAATTATCAATGAAATAGTATAACATATTAAATTATTTTTCTAAATTAATTTGATTGCACTTTTTGATTTTGCCTTGAAGAGGACTCGAACCTCCATGCTTAAAGCACGAAATCTTGAATCTCGCGTGTATACCATTTCACCATCAAGGCCTTAATGTAGTGAATTATATAACTCACTACATTAAAACTTTATTACTTACAAAGTATATTTAATTAAATCAAAAAAAGGATTTAGAAAAAATCCCAAAAAAATTGACCCAGTAGTGCATAAAAGTATAATGAATTCAAGAAAGTTTTTTTTTGTAAAAACAAACGGTGAAACAATATAGGTTTCAAGATAAGGATTTATTTGTTTTGATTCTGAATATACTATTAACTTAATAACTTTTAAATAATAATAAATAGAAATTATACTTGTAACGAGCCCTATAATAACTAATATATACAACCCAGCGCACCATCCAGACCAAAAGAGATATAATTTTCCAAAAAATCCTGTTAGGGGAGGAATACCGCCTAACGATAATAAGCACAAACTTAACGAAAGACTTAAAAAAGGATCTTTGATATATAATCCTTGATAATCACGAATATTATCTGTTCCTGTTCGGAGACCAAATAATATAATACAAGCAAAAGTACCTAAATTCATGAAAATATAAAAAAAAGTATAAATAGTCATACTAGCATAACCATTTGAATTATTAGTTATTAACCCAATAATAATATATCCAATCTGACTAATTGAAGAATATGCAAGCATACGTTTCATACTTGTTTGAGTAATTGCAACTAAATTCCCAAAAATCATACTTAAAATAGCCAAAATTTCAAGTATAAGTTTCCATTCATTTGTTGTTGAATAATTAAATATAATATTAAAAAAGCGAATAACAATGACTAAACCTGCTATTTTAGAAGTAACAGAAAGAAATGCAACGACTGGAGTTGGTGAGTTAGAGTAGAAAATTTTTTAAAATCCTCTCGTTCAAAACCGTGCATGGAATTTTAATATCACACGGCTTCTAAATAATTAATCCAATAATATTAATATTTATTTTTTATTTTTTAAACATATTATTATTCTCCTCGTGTCTGTAGTGACAAAGATTTTTTAACTTCTCGAGGAATCCTTTTCGATAATTTTTTATTTGAATTTAGAATTATCTAATTTTATCCGTTCCCAATAATTATAATAATTTTTTATTTTAGGATTCTTTTTTAATAATTTATTTACTTATGAATTCACTTTAGTTGTTTTGAAGAATAAAAACAAAAACAAGCTTCCTATGAAAATTTTTGTATATATATTAATAATATATTATTAAAAAAGTTTTAGTATTTATGTAAACTATCCATAATAAATAATTGATTTATTAACTAAGTTTTTTTACTAAAAACTTAATTTATTTTTCAAATTTTGCTTTATTTTAATTTAATATTTCATAAAAATAATCTTTTACTATTTGTGAATAAATGAATTATTGTACACTTTAAAAATGGTTTATTGGGTTTTACATTTTATATCTAAAAAAACTTAGTTGTATAAAAAAAATTGTAATATTTTTAAACGGTTCGCACTCCTTCATAGATATCGGGAGTCCATTGATGGAATGGAACTAAAGAAAGCTTAAAAGCAAATCCTACTGTGATACAAATAAGTGCAACAAACATTCCTGTCGATGATAATGTTTCTATATTTGAAATATTTGTTACTATTTTATATATGTTTGTTTCCCCTCCAGATAATCCATATAACCAAGAAAAACCATATGCAAGGATTGAAGAACTTACCCCACCTATAAGTAAATACTTCATAGCAGCTTCATTTGATCTAATATCTTTTTTTGTATAACTACATAATAAATAGGAGCATAGACTTAAACATTCAAAAGATACGAAAATAGTAATTAAATCATTAGCATTGCATAAAGACATCCCACCTATAGTAGTTGTTAATATAAATATTAGAAATTCAGGAATAGCTAGTCCTGTGCGTTCAATATATTCTATGGCTAAAGGAATACATAATAGAGAAGATAATGCTATAAATATTTGAAATATTTTGTTAAAACCATTTGTTTGAAAATAGCTAGAAGAAGTAATAGTAGGTTCAATGTTTAAATTGTATAATAATATTATTATAGGTATTACTAAACTTGTTATAGAAGTTAAATATAGGATGGTTTTATTTTTTTTCTGATTAGAAATTAAGTCAATTAAAAAAATAAGTAATAAACCAAATATTGGAATACATTCAGGTAAAATTTCATTTTCATATAAAAAAGATATACCAAGTTCTAATTTCATAAAGTTTTTTCCAAAAAATATAATACAGTACTATTGGAATATTTTTATATATTTGATAATTAGTGATGAAATAAAGAAAAAGATTTTTAGTGAAAATTTATGATTACAACTAAATAAAGTAACTTAGTTATAATCATAAATTTTTTATTAATCCTAATTCAAAAATAAAATATTCAATTTAACGAAAATGAGCAAAAGCTCTATTAGCCTCTGCCATTTTGTGGGTTTCTTCTCGCTTGCGTATGGCAATTCCGTTTTCTTTAGCTGCGTCTATCAATTCATAACTCAGTTTAATCGCCATATCTTGACCTGATCGTTTTCGTGCTGCACTTAACAACCAACGAATCGCTAGTGCTTTTCCTTGCATTGATTGAATTTCAAGCGGTATTTGATATGTAGATCCACCTATACGTCTTGATTTTACTGTGACATTAGGTGTTACCTTACTTATTGCTTGACGGAGTACAAATAATGGATTCTTTTTTGTTTTTCGTCTTATGTTTTCTATTGCTCGATAAAAGATTTTATAAGCTAATGATTTTTTTCCATTTTTTAAAATTCGATTAACTAACATATTAACTAATCTATTACGATAAATTGGGTCTGGTTTGGCAATTTTTTTCTCTACGATGCTCTTACGTGACATAATGTAAGTATTACTTTTTGATTTTTAATAATAAAACTTTAATAATTTATTTTGACTTTTTTACTCCATATTTAGAACGCCCTTGGTGACGATCTTTTACTCCTACAGAATCTAATGTTCCTCTAATAATATGATATCTTACTCCAGGTAAATCTTTAACCCGTCCTCCTCTTATTAAAACTACAGAATGTTCTTGTAAATTATGGCCCATGCCTGGAATATATGCAGTAATTTCAAATCCAGATGTTAATCGAACTCGAGCTACTTTTCGTAAGGCGGAATTTGGTTTTTTAGGTGTTGTGGTGGAAAAGTTGACAAATAAATTTCTTTTATTGTCACTCTACAAAACCGTACATGAAATTTTCACTTCATACGGCTTCTCGTTCAAT